GGGTAAATTTTCAGATCAACGTTTGTTGAAAACAAGAAAAAAGGCTAAATCCCGCCACGTCAGGAATAGTAGGGGACTTTATAAAAATAAAAAAAAAAATAAAGGCATTGTATGAATTTTTAATTTGACATTTATTTGAAAAGAATCTACCCCTGATGAACGAACTTCGCAGAAAAAAGAAGTCTATTTGATACATACGGAGGAATATAAATTGGGCCACCGATTTATCAAAATCCGCGAACTAGCTCCGTTTTGCTACACGATATTTGTCAAACTATTAGGATTTATGATGTAGCAGGAGCCAATTGTTCACACAATAACCAAATTTGGGGAATTGATAGATGTTCCCGCATGCTCGCGGGATGCAGAGGGAGTTAATTTGTTAATTTTTAGTTACCTATAACAAATAGAGAACTTCCCGGATCTGAACGAATCACGCTCCTTCATATACATCAGGTGTCCACTGGTGAAATGGAAAGAGAGACAATTTGAATGCTGTTCCGGCTGTAGTAAACGCAGCAGATAGATAAATTATAGAACCATATCGATTGAATATAATTCCGTCAACTATTTTGTCAAGCTGAAGCTGTCCGCCGGAAGGTCCATATAACGAAGAGAAACCATATAATAGGGGGGAGGAACTCGCTCCACTCATCGACAGGAATTTCGTAGTTGCTTCATTCGATCTCATGTCCCGTTTGGTATATCCAGATAAAAAGCAGGAAGATAAGGCTAAGAATTCCAGGGACACGTAAATAGTTACCAAATCATTTGCACAACTGAGAACCATACCCCCCAAACCTGCAGCTAATTTAAACAATAAAAATTCAGCTAAAGACATTTTTGAACAAAGTATATAATCAACCGACGAAGAAATAGATAATGACGAGCAAATGAGTAAAAAAAATCTGAAAATATTCCCAAAATCTCTGGCGTGAGAACGTTCATAAGCGGTAAAAAATCCCCACTGCCATAACAAGATAACTGCACTAGCTAAAAGGGTTACCATGGAGATTTTGTAAAGCAAAAATGTGTTTTTTCCTTTACTCAATAAGTCAATTACAACTACTGCGGCTAAGCCTAGAATCAAGATAATTTCTGGTAAAATTGTCAATTTGGCGGAGGTATAAGTTAATTTTGCTAAAAATAAGTTAATATCATTCGTGATAAAAATCGAAGTAATATTTGACGTTGGATTTTTTTTTCTCTTTCCTTCCCCATCTTTTTCTCTTGGGAAGTAATTAAAAAACAAGTTGGATACTTACATATCTACGTACTCATTCGTAGAAACGAAAGCAATGGAATAAAAATTTCTAACTAATGAATTTATTTGGCAGCAATTTTAAAAATTTGCAACAAGTAGCAATTCCTAAATCTCTCAGAGCCCGATATCTAATACGGTGAATTGTACTAAGACAGACCGTATCGAAGATGAACGCCAAACCCTCCGACTACTAGACAATTCAAACTTTCTAGATGCCAGAATTTGATTGAGCGCCTCTACATTAGATTTACATCTCAAGAGACGTATTGTACTTCTATGTTTACCAGCTAACGTACTATCACATGACATCTGCAATAGAAATATCAATCTGCGCAATCTATACTGATTCATCGAGGCACCATAATACAAGGAAAAAACTTGCCAAAGTTGGACATATCCATCAATTATTTTATCATCTGTAGAAGTAACCCAGGCCGATTTACCAATCGGACGTCCAGTGAAGTCACAAAATCTTTGTTTTGCCAAGGTAGTAATTATTATTGAATTTGGAATTTTAGGATAAAACTTTTTTCCACCCAAAATACTGATATACAAATCTGTCACGGTTTCAATACGAACATTTTTTGATACCAGTTGCGCTAGTAGTGTATAACCCGGGGATGAGACGCAGCTAGTGGGTAATAATTTTCTTATCCAGGGTTCATTAGATTTGATCCGATAGTGAAAATGATATTTTAGAAGTATCCAAAGATAGTAAAGCATTTTTTTCACAAAATAGTGAGTTCCCTCGGAGGCTATAAGAAATTTGTTTCTCCATCTTCCGTAATGAATCCACAAACTTCGGCTAAAGGAGTAATCAATACTCGCTTTGTTCCATTTGAATTTATATGCAGAAGCATATATCTCTTTCCGAATGATATTACAACTATCTATAGGGGATAAATAATTGACTCGGAATTTATATACCTGTTTCCAGGGGATCAGTAGAAGTGAATCGATCTCGAAGATGTAGAAATTTCGAACTGGGATGTCAACACTTCCGTCTTGCCCCCCCCCAGGGGAATAAAAAGTTTTTCCGCAAAATATTTTTCTTTTACGAAAAACTATTCTTAGCAGATGCAGAAATGAAACATCTTTAATTTGTCGTCGGAACAATCGAATTGAAGTTTCTAGATGAAGATTATGTGGCAAATCCGCTTCTAAAATATGATTAGATTTTGAAAATCTATCTTCCAGAAATAAAAACATCGAATGAATAGACTGCAACATCTTTGACTTACTACTTGTTTCAGCTCTGATTTTAGGAAAAAGGGCTATGCCTAATATGAGATATGTCATTTTCAAAAGCGGGTGAAGATACAAATCCACGTCTAATCCGTCGGTTAAGTTTCGAACAGACACTGAATCGTAAATTTTCAAAAAATTTAGATTAGGGTCACGTACGCTACCAATTAAACGTTTGACTGCCACCGTACTCCAGGCCCCAAAAACCAAGTTGGCGTCTGCACCATGTGATCGGCGTTTGCCATCTGTCAAATAAAAATTCTCCTCAGACAAAAAAAGAAGTGGGTGTAAAAAACAATTCTTGTTAATATAAAACTCCCCGTTCTTATGTAAAGGACCAGATTTAGCAGGAGATCCGTAATTGACTTTCGTCGCGATAACTCCCAAGCATTGGTATGTCTGATGCAAAAATTCCTCAAAAAAAAAAAAAAAGAAAGAAAGCAATTCCGTCTATAATATCTACAAATCATTTGTAGTCGGAATTTCCTTACAATTCAAGTTACTTGTATTTGTTAGTATCATTTTTACCAAAAGTAAAATTGGTATTACGCAAGATGAGAGGTGAGATTAGTAAGTATCTTTCAATATGGGGCATACTTACTAATCTGGCTAGGAAAACATCTGTTGAAATTCAATTTAGGAAGGATTTTTTTTTTTTTTTGTTTGACAAATTGTCAAACAGATTCCTTGCCTAAAACAGGCGCACTTATTAATAATTAAATAGGAATATATTTGCAAATTCCCAAATCCAATTTTAGTTACGGAAAGGAAAGAGAGAGAGAGAATTTGTTTCTAGATTAATTTTTCAATTCGACGGGATTAATTATCTTCCACTTTTGCCTTCCCCGTTCCACCCTTCCACTGCATTCCGAAAAATCTTCCCAAGGAAGTTTCCATTTAAATAGGTTTTGAGGAAAAACCAATAATTTGTCCTAAATATTCTGCTTCTCGACGGGATAACGAATACCACATAAAGGTATAGTACAGGAAAAAGAGAGGGATAATACAAAAACATCTGAAAATATCTGCAAACTAAATCCGTTAGATTCTCCCCAATTATCAGAGCGTTTCAAATTTTAACTCTTATTTCGGAAATTTGTCTTTACTGCGTTCAAGTAATTTTAAAAGTTGCCCGTCTGAAAATATTGCAAACAGTTTCTGTTAATTTGACGCCGCTTCCGCACAAGGTAGTGATAGCCAAAATATCTAGCTGGGTTTCCTCCCTCCGAGGGTTATAAAACTCAACCTCTTTAATTACTTTCCCTTCTTGCCGGGATTGGGATTCAATTGCAACTATTCGGTAAGTCGTTTATCAAGATAGGTGCATTGGCATGAACCCCCCCGCAAAACCGCACATGAAAGTTTAAGTTCGCGCGGCTTGAATTGTAACTCGGATTGAGTGGATTACTATCTTTACCCCCAGGAAAGGGAAAAGAAAACAATTGGGATCCAAAAAACTTATCACTTGTAACATCCGACGTGGAAGATATTTTTTTTTGTTTCAAACAAAAAAGGTGGTAGCCTGATAGGAGTTTACTGCTGTATTTTGTAAGGATAACCATAGATACCGCTTCTCCCAAGATGTATGTACAAATACACCGGAATAAATGTGTATGCCTCAAGTTTCATTGAGTAATTAGTCTTAATAAATGTCGAAGTAGAAACGTTTCGTCCTTCAGAAAGAACCGGCGGTTACTGAATTCCGCAAAAGCAATTCTGGTACTCGAGTCACCCGTTGCTTCCTACCACATTGCTTCGGGCGTAATTTCACCATAAGATCTAATCTAAGGACCGACAATTTCTCATTGTTAAATACCTCCCGATTAGGCATCATCAATTTATGATGCCACCCGTTCAGTGCATTCTCAAAATGGGATTGAGTTAAATGGACTAAAACTTATCTCGAGTAATTAGCGGACTAGTTCCTCGAACTAAGCTAAGGACTCAATCGATCTTCTTTCTTTAGCCGCATACATTACATCAACTGTAATTTTCAAAATATTGTTTTGTCTTGCAAAAACCTCGGTATTTTTTTTTACTTTTCCCCTCACAAAACCAGGGATTCTCTTTGGTTCCGACTCAGCTTCGGGGGTCCAATCAATAGATTTTCCACCTGTAGATAGGGACTTGGTGCTTATCCCCTTGGTGTCGTGTCCTCCAAACACGTCTGATGAGTGATCTTCCATACCCAGATTGAATGAATTGTATATTAGATCTGATATTTGATTCGTTCCCTCGTAACCCATAAAGGGTCGATATCCTGAAGGAAAATTCTGAATATGAACTGGTGAAGAAATAACCCCACACGGGATGTCAATACGTTTGCCGATATGACGCTCCATTTGAGTTCCAAATATAGCAGAGGGCTCAATACGAGCTATCGTATCCCCAACTTCAGTATGATCTTCTGTAATTATTACTTCATCACACAAACCCTGAACCTGCTCATTAAACCGTCCCGCGTCATGCTTGCAATACGTGCCTGAACAACTTACACGAATTCCCATCTCTCCGGAGAGTATCTTGGTAATCGAGGCGGCGTGAGTTGCATCGCCGGAAACCACTGCTTCTTTTCCAGCTAAATTTTGGCAATCGATAGATTTGGAAAACCAAGCTGCTTGAGAAACAAATTTAGTTTGATTTTCAACATATTGATCGTAATGAAGTTTCTTTCCCAGTAATACAGTAGCCCAGAAATTCATAAGTTTTTCCACCTGCATTACGAAGTCGGCTGTATTTGAAATACCTATCGGAGTTGTTGATATATAAGGCATTCCATATTCTTTCTCCAAGAAACTTGCTGCCATCAAACCTATCTCCCGGTAAGGGACTATATTAAACCAAGCTCTTGGCAAATCCTTGAGATTATTAAGAAACTCTCCTTCTGGGATTATTTGATTAATTGAAACCCCCGATTCTCCAGGTAGACGTTTCAACTCGCGACAGTCATGTTGATTGTGAAAACCTAGGGTGAGAATTCCTATAATATTGGCTGAAGGAACATCTGTCAGGGACCGGTTAAAAATACCTTCCTTGCGGGCCCTATCTAAATAATATCGAACTATTTGTTCCAAAGTTTTATCCGAAGCTTGAAGCTCGTTAACTCGGTAGTGATTGACATCGGCGAGAATTACGTCGGACTCAGAATACAGGGAAGCTCTATCCACAAAATTTTGTAAATCTTCTTGTAGGATACTAGAGGTACACGTAGGTGTCAATACAATTAAGTCAGGGCGTTATTCCTCACCTTTTCGGCTTATATTACTTACAACCTTATCCCGGGATCCACGTGCTAACACGTGGCGATCCACTACACTAGCAGTTACTGGGGTAAAATCTCTTTCCCTTTCCGGCATGGAACGCATTACGTTAAAGTAATCATCTCCTAAAGGGGCATGCATTATAGCATGTACGTTTCTGAAGGAACTGGCTACCCGTAGGGTACCGATGTGAGCGGGTCCCGCGTACATCCGATGAGCTAATTTCATAGTTTACTTTCACTATTTCGTTGCTTCGTATCCCAAAAAAATCTATTGCTACATGTGGCTTATCATCATAATATGAACTGGAAGATTAATCAAAGGAGTTACTTTTCATTTCGTTACTTCTCGGTACGTGGAAGCGCAATTCAACACCCTCTTCTTCTTCTCAAAACTGGGACGGAAGGATTCGAACCTCCGAGTGACGGGACCAAAACCCGCTGCCTTACCGCTTGGCCACGCCCCACAAATGATTATTGCAACCAATATCTCACACATCGGCTTTACTGTCAACCGCTTCCCCCAACTTAACGACTCAACCTCCTAGGAAAAAGCAACTGAATAGGTGAATTGAATTTGATAGGAATTGCCGGTATTTGGCGAAAGAAAACTAATTGGAAGCCTATTTAGGAGAGATTTGGTTTAACTAAGAATTGAATCTCCTGATACTTACCTCATTCAGATGCAGAAATCTATGATAATACGTAATCCTATTTATGTACGTGAACAAAAAAATCTAGATGTCCGACAAGTTGCCCAATCAAACAATAAAGTATAAAAACATAGACATGTTAATAGAAAATCACATGTTCCATAACTGGAGAGTAGACATGACAGTCTCGTACAGTATTTATCTAGAAAATTCTCTTCACTTTGGCGATGCCCTTTTGGCCAAGTTACCCGAAGCTTATGCCATTTTCGATCCAATTGTAGACGTAATGCCGGTAATCCCGGTGTTCTTTCTCCTCCTAGCTTTTGTTTGGCAAGCCGCAGTTAGTTTTCGATAATACCCAAAAGATCGGTTGAATCCAGATTCTGTTGATTCTCAACACTTCTCCAATAGCTCTCACAAACGGGGTATAGGTTGGAAAGAAGAAAGTGTGGGGAAGAGGGGTTTGGATTTCACATAGAAGATTAATGCATATAGAGATGCATGAAAAGAAAGAAAATGTAGATTTTGAGCGAGTAAAAATTTTTCTTTCCTTTTATTTTATCACCTTTAGTTGTAGACATGGAGTTACATCATGCTTACCCTCAAACTATTTGTCTATGCAGTGGTCATATTTTTTGTCTCGCTTTTTGTATTTGGATTTTTATCAAATGATCCCGGACGAAACCCCGGTCGTAAAGATTGAAGGAGAAGTAGTGTTTCACTTCATTTTTATCGATGGCAAAAATTAGATACTACATCAATTTAGCCAATTGAGTAATAAGGGAGAGAGAGGGATTCGAACCCTCGGTACATAAAAATTGTACAACGGATTAGCAATCCGACACTTTAAACCCCTCGGCCATCTCTCCTAAATACTTGGGGTGCCTGCGGCCTCACTCAATTTTAACACTAATTTAGTGTGTAAGTCTATAATAACAAAGTATTAATGTAGGAATATAAACTTAATTAAACATCGGAGTCAAATTTTGTACAATCTTTGAAAGAAGAGAAGAAAAAAAACTTTTCTTTCACAACAAAGTTGTGAAAAGATGTCGGACCCCCCTCTTGCTTATCTATTTACGGATGCAACGTAAAAGTGGTAATAAAAAGTAGATTTTTGAGAATATCTTCCCAAATAGGGATTTTTGCTGGAAATCAATGTTTCCCATCCCAACCGGATTTGAGTTGTCTAAGCCACTTCTCCTTTTTCCAAATCAAATTGAATTGAATAGCAATAATTATTGCTAAATATTTTACCTGAGATACGGGTAGACTTTGGGAGTGGTTGAATAGCTACCTTGTCACATGGAGTTGATATCATACTTTTTTTTTTCTTTCTCTGTTCCCCTTCTTCACTCAGTAAGGATAGAGAAATAAAGGATAAATAAATAGATTTGATTGATTACCAGCCTCGCTTCAGTTTGTAGGAACTTACATTCAGCGATCGTCGCTAAATACGTACTATCTGATGCTGATTTTGACAAATAGTTTCACATCAATTGATTGAAACGAGAGCTATTTATATATACCATACCATTTCAAAAACAGGCAGAGAATCTTTTCGACACTTAACTTAAATATATTTGTCAAAATAGATAGATAAGATAGAGAAAAAATATCTATCTATTAAATTAAGGAGAAGTAATGAATCTAGAAATAATCACACAACTCGTCGTACTCACACTTGTAGCTGCATCGGGACCGTTAGTAATTGCACTATTGGCTATCCGTAAAGGTAATTTATGAGATTGTTCCGCAATTAATTTTGTATTTTACAGGGATTCATTCAATTCATAAGAAATGGGAAAGGGGGGGGGGGAGGGGGCTCCCTCTATACCAATGCAGATATGTTGATTTGTGCAAGTCTCAACAAACATTGTGCAATTAATCTCTCTATTTACATCTATCTATTTATATATTACAATAAGTTTGTATCGTAGCGGGTATAGTTTAGTGGTAAAAGTGTGACTCGTCTCGCAGTGATTTTGATAGTTGAGGGATCGTATCTCGGCTAAATTAACTGAAAGAAAAAACTTTATCTTCGCAGAAAATATGTGTTTTCTTATTATTTCTCCAAAATTAGAGGTAGATTAATCAATCTCGTCACTCATTCATTTCAAGAACTAGGGAAGATAGTGACGAAGCAGAATTGTTTTGGTACCCCAAGAAATACTTGGTTTAATTTCTACTTCCGGGGAGATAAATAAAGAAAAAAATCTTTGGGTAGACGTCTAAGATAGCTGACTCATCGTCACTAAACCTCAGAGAATAAATCTGGGAAAGAAAGTTGGAATAAATAAATCCGGGTTTGTCAAGATTATTGAACATCTATTTGGTTGAACGGGATCCCTCGTTTCAACAACTCGGTGAGATATATTTCCCTAAGGGTTTTTTCCTGAAAAAAAAAAAAAATAAAGAACGAAATAAAAGAAAAAATCAGTAACACAATCTTTTTTTTTTTCCAAAGGATCATCTGAGAAGTTAGTAAGTATACCCCCTGGTCTGCACATACGACCGGGACGGGATGCATCCGAAACCGACGTAGGTGCTATGCTAGAAATGTATTTGGCGCCTTAAAAGGCATCTAGTTTTATTCCTTTAGCGATGGGATAAAAGAGAAAGAGTTCTTATAAAAAACGTGGAGTCTGGGAAGGTCGTGTCTTCCTCAAGATTGGGGTAGCCAATCCAAGTTACTTGTCCTCGTCAAGTGAAATGACGGAAGGGGGCAGCTACCTTCCGTTTTTCGCAGCGTAGGCTCGTACGATCAATTAAACGTTTTAGGCAAATCCATGCTAATCTTGAACCAGATTTTTCCCATGAAGGAGCCGAATGGACCGAAACGTCCAAGTTCGGTTTTGAATTAGCGGCAACACAACTATTTGTTAGTGTCGACTATAACCTTTAGCCTTCCAAGCTACTGATGCGGGTTCGATTCCCGCTACCCGCTGCTAATTATGCCACAACACCACTTCTCCTATTTACTAGTGCATCCCATCCCCGGTTCATTCGAGCCAAACCTTATATTCCACCTGACAACTGAATCTTGAGCAAACAGAAGTTAAGCCCCTTCCCGACTGGGCGTACCCTATACGTGAATGTGTCAAACCAACATTGAAAATCGGAAAGGGGGGAACGAAAGAAGGGGGGGGGGGGGATACGTCCATCGTCTAATGGATAGGGCAGAGGTCTTCTAAACCTTGGGTATAGGTTCAAATCCTATTGGACGTAATTTCGTGATAATAACCCTAATGCAGGAGGGAGTGTTCGGCTGATGTGTCGAACTGATTCTGTGCTATGCTATGTGGGGCTTAATCAGTCATACTCATCTCTCTTGCAGTAAAAAAAGTTCCGTTGATTCCTTAATTGCTTCTTTCAAAAGGGCTTCCGCTTGTTCCGTAAACACCTTTGTAGAACGAATAATTTCCCCAAAACTAGGTTTACTCGTTGCTACATATTCCCGTAGCTGAACCAGGAACCGTTTTACTTGTTCAACATCTAAAACATCTAAATATCCGTTAACTCCGGTGTAAATGGTAGCTACTTGTTCTTCCACCGCTAATGGGGCTGACTGAGATTGTTTGAGAAGCTCGCGCAAGCGTTGTCCTCTAGCTAATTGATTTTGAGTAGTTTTATCGAGATCGGAAGCAAATTGCGCGAAAGCCTCCAATTCTGCAGATTGTGCCAATTCCAATTTCAATTTACCGGCTACTTGTTTCATTGCTTTAATTTGAGCTGCAGAGCCTACCCTAGATACAGAGATACCCACATTAATTGCCGGTCGAATCCCGGCGTTAAATAAATCTGCTGATAGAAATGTTTATCCATCGGTAATAGAAATAACATTGGTAGGAATGTAAGCCGAGACATCTCCTGCCTGTGTCTCAACGATGGGTAAAGCTGTCATACTGCCCTCCCCTAATTGGGTACTCAATTTAGCGGCCCTCTCCAAGAGGCGGGAATGTAAGTGAAAAACATCTCCCGGATACGCTTCTCGCCCGGGCGGGCGTTTCAATAATAAAGACATCTGTCGATAAGCTTGAGCTTGTTTAGAGAGATCGTCGTAGATAATCAAAGTATGCTGTTTGCGATACATGAAGTATTCGGCTAGAGCTGCCCCTGTGTAAGGCGCGAGGTATTGCAAAGTGGCTGGAGAGTTTGCAGTTTCCGAGACTACGATGGTGTATTCCAGGGCGCCACGTTCCCGAAAGGTGTCAACTACTTGAGCCACAGATGAAGCCTTTTGGCCAATAGCTACATAAACACATATGACATTTTGACCTTTCTGATTTGGAATCGTATCTGTAGCTACTGCCGTTTTGCCAGTCTGTCTATCCCCAATAATTAACTCTCGCTGGCCACGACCGATGGGAATCATAGAATCAATAGCAATCAGACCTGTTTGTAGGGGTTCGTACACGGAGCGTCTTGAAATAATCCCCGGAGCGGAAGATTCTATCGATCTGAACTCAGAAGCTGGGATTTGTCCTTTTCCATCGATAGGTTGCGCCAATGCATTTACAACGCGGCCTAAAAACGAGTCACTGACTGGTATTTGAGCAATCTTACCCGTTGCCCGTACTGAACCCCCTTCTCGTATAGTTAGACCATCACCCGTCAGCACAGCCCCAACATTATCAGATTCCGGATTCGAAGCAATGCCAACTGTACCGTCTTCGGATTCCACCAATTCGCCAGCCATTACTTCATCAAGTCCGTGAATACGGGCGATTCCGTCTCCCACTTGAAGCACAGTACCGATGTTAACAACTTTCATTTCCGGAACATACCCTTTGATTTGCTTGCGAATGATGCTGCCAATCTCGTCAGGTTGAATGTTTATTACCATTTTTGCCAAAAAGTATTACTGCGAAAAGGAGAGGTAAAAATGAAACCTTTTTCATGATAAGATGGAGGCTGAAAGCTGTGATTACGTGGATTTGTTAGCCATGGCTCTGAGCAAGCCGATGTGGTAATCAATCATTCGTAGCTGAAATTCATTAGTTAGACGACCGTTCAAGCTTTCGAAAGCCCTTTCGGAGGCTAGTCGAGAAACTTGCTGTCGAACCTGCTCAATTGCTCGTTGCTTCTCAAAACGAATTGCATAATTTTTACTCTCTTCAAGTTCCCTTAAATCATTGTCAGCTGCATCAACGAGATCTCGCCGTTCCCTATCCATTTTCGTAAGTCCAATAATGCGAATCTCGTCCGCTTTCATTTCCGCTTGTTGCAATCGAAGACGAGCTCTCTGAAGTTTTTCAGTCGCTTCTTTGTGGCGCTCTTCCGCATCTTGAATCGTGTTCAAAATTGTCCTTTCACGATTTTCTAATAAATTGATCAATGAAAGTAGATTATAAATCTTCAATTCTCAAAGATTCACGATCTCTTCCCAAACCGAACATGGATCTTTCAATCCATTCGGCTTTCGTGCCCGCTTATCATGACGAGTTAAGTTAGGAAATCTAAAAGGTGATCATCCTACCCGGGCCTGCTTCCGCCTTTCCGTCTCGACTATCAGGATTCACACCAAATGAGTTCGGATAGAATAACTGAGATTTCTTCGAGAAGTTGTAAATTGGTAGCTCTCCAAAATTTATTTAATTTCTTTTTTGGAAGCCGTTTCCTCTAAGTATTTTTTGTTTCATATGGGTTGTCTCTTCGGCAAATTAAGCAAGATTGGAATAAATCAACTCCCATATCCACCTATAATGTCTCCGATAAGGGAAAAGGATAAGTTGAAGCATTCCCGATACGGGCGTTATGTAACGAGATTAATTGTGCATTCTCTCCCGCGACTTGAGTTACGCGACAGGGAAAAGAAAACCCGGATTTGCCAAGACTTCAAGACATTCCACTTTAACCATATTAACGAATTTCTGGAAATTGATCAGTGAGAATTGCGGTTTCACCGATTGTGCGGAATGCTCTGGTTCCTGCATAACATTCACTTGCAGGTAATTCGTTGGAGTTTTGCACCTCCTCTAATATAAATTATCAATTCAGGTGCAACTGGGGAAATCAGTTCTTTTACTTAGATAGACGACTCGCACACACCCCCTTTCCGTAATAAAATAATATACCTAGTACCAGGATTAAGTTAATTAGGTTTATCTCAAATATATTAGTATTTAGCCCAATAGTTCCAGCGAGGGTCCAATAACTCGAGGGAGCGATGATCTCACTTAGACTTCTCGTATTCTTTTCCCTCCTCGAAGGTTTTACGTTTTGGGCAATTTCTGATCCAGCCTAGCAAGAATTGACACATTAATTATTAATTGGGGAGCGAAGGGAGACAATCACGGAAGAAGCGGGATTTTCTTTTCAAATCATACATTTTGGAAATGACTCGTGGTCTGTCTAACAAAATTTACTGAAAATTTTTTATTTGGTAGGAGGCGGGAGATAAAAAGGCGAGTCAAAAGCTTGGTCAAATAAATGAAGAGACAATTTGCCCCCCCCCGAGGGGAGGGCAGACAATATATCCAATTGATTTTTTTTTTATAATTATTTCTTATTCGTCGAGATGGTTTAGACAGGCGGATTTGCAAATGACGGGGCTGGAGCTACAACTGATCCATAAATTGTCAAAGCTTCCATGAAAGCCGAACTTAACAATAAAGTGCCTCGTATTTTACCTTCTGCTTCTGGCTGTCTTGCTATACCCTCGACCGCCTGACCCGCGGCAGTGCCTTGACCAACACCGGGTCCGATTGAAGCAAGGCCTACAGCTAACCCAGCGGCGATGACGGAAGCGGCAGAAATCAATGGATTCATATTAGTCTCCTCCTATTTAATCTAGGAACTTTAGTCGATTTTGCTTATTCCGTCGAATATGAAGAAAATTGAATTTGGTAAAGGTTAAAAAAAAAAAAATTAGTAAATTAATTCCACGTAAATATAGTTGGGACCAATAATGTACTCCAGTTTCCGCATATTTAGTCTATGTTAACTGGAAGCAACGGTTTAGGAAAGAAATATCTACTTCACTTCTACCTAGACGTCGATCGGGAACATTTCTCGACTAATTTGACTTTTAAATTTAGGTAAAAGCTGGAAAAAATATTTTTGGATATTCGGTATTAATAACAATCACTTGTCAAAGCACGTCTCCCCTATACCCAACGACAGTAAAATGGAATAGCTTTACCTGATAAAATATATCATGGGATAAACACAATTAGGATTTAGCATTAACGGCTTGAACGAGAAATGGAAAAACAATGTATATTTCCCCCCCCCCCCCCGCGCGCTCAAAATTCTCGCAAAACATTTGCGACCGGCACCGAAACTCATTACCTCTTTTTTATTTACTTATTTATTCATTGAATACTTAAAACAATTTGATTTAATCTGTATGTAGGCGGTGGATATGTGTGAGGGAGAGAACCATCCCTTTTTTTTTTGGGGGATACTAAAAGTGACGAAAGAGAAGAAGGGAAAAACGCGGGTATAATTTTATAATGTAGTTTTATGATACCACATAAACGGCTTTTTCTCGCTATAGTGACCCGCCAGATTGTAATTGTACCCAAAAGGAAAAGAGATTTCCCGCAACTAAATTAGAGTTACGTTTCCTCATCCCACTAATGATGACCTTCCATAGATTCCCCGATATAAGCTGCAGCTAAAGTGGCAAAGATTAAAGCTTGGATGCCACTTGTAAACAATCCCAAAAGCATCGTAGGTACAGGGACAATTAGGGGTACTAGGGAGACGGGAACAGCTACTACCAACTCGTCAGCCAAAATGTTTCCAAACAATCGGAAACTAAGCGATAGGGGTTTGGTGGAGTCTTCCAAAATATTGATAGGTAGGAGTATCGGAGTTGGCTGTATGTATTTGCCGGAATAGCTAAACCCTCTCTTGTACAAACCCGCGTAAAAATGTGCTACTGATGTAAGCAAGGCTAATGCAACGGTGGTGTTAATATCGTTCGTAGGTGCAGCCAACTCCCCATGAGGTAACTGAATGACTCGCCAGGGTAGCAAAGCACCTGACCAGTTAGAAGCAAAAATAAATGGAAACATTGTTCCAATAAATGGGACCCAGGGTCGATATCCCTCTTCCCCCATCTGGGTCCTGGTTGAATCTCGAATAGATTCAAGAACATACTCGATAAAATTTTGTGTACCAGTTGGTATCGATTGCAAATTGCCGGTAGTTGTAGCGGGTAAAGCTACCAATATGGCGACGACAACCCAAGAAGTTATAAGAACCTGTGCATGAACTTGAAAGTTTCCTATTTGCCAATAGAGATGTTAACCTACTTCTACACTTGATACTTGATGCGGATTATCAATTTCATTAATTTGCAATTGTTCAATTTGCATAATACCCCCCCCCCTCACAATGAGGAACAAAATTATCTAAACTATTTTTCATTACATAAATGTTCTGAGTAGGAAGAGGCAAGTTCCTTTTCCATCAAACTATACGATTTATCAAATCAATCCATTTTCCCAAATAATAATAATGCCTTTGGGTATTTCGTTGCAAATCAACAAGGTCGGTGTATAGTTAACCGCCTTTCGGCCCATTAAGTTACCTTTATGTTTGAACGACCCTCGCTAATAGCTAATGCAGGTTTATCCAATATCCATCGGATCGAGGATCTAGCATCATCATTACCAGGAATTGGAACATCTACAAGATCTGGGTCACAATCTGTATCAACGATACAGATTGTGGGAATACCCGGAATACTGCATTCTTTGAGGGCAATAGATTATTCGTGTTGATCGGTAATTATCGCAATATCGGGTGAATCTGACATATATTGAATTCCACCTAGACACTTTTTTAATCTAACCAATTATCCCTTCAAAATCGCGGCCTCCCGTTTCGGAAGTCGGTCGAATTCTCCCAAATCGCCCCCAGTTTGTAAGTGTTGAAACCTGCGGAGACGTGTCTCTGTAGTGACCCAATTCGTTAACGTACCAGCTAACCATTTCTCGTTTACATAATGGCATTGAGATTTCAATGCAGCTGATACTATTAAATCAGTTACTTGATTCTTCGTACCCACCATCGGGAACTCCTTTCCCTCTACTGCTGCATCAAATACCGAGTCACAAGCTTCAGATAGGAGACGAGCGGTCTGAGTTAAGTCGAGAATATGAACACCCTTACGTTCTGTAAATATATAAGGAGACATCTTTGGATTCCATCTCTGGGTTTGATGTCCAAAGTGAATTCCTGCTGCCATCATTCCTTCCAAGTCGATAGTCCGATTTTTCTGTTGCATCTTCCCCTCTTTTATGAAAACGGATGTGAATTTGTCTCATTTTAACTAAATTTGGTAAATTGTTACAATCCAGTGAATCATTTCGCGGTTTGAAATGCGCGAAGAAATTGTCTGCCACTTTTTACCACATATCAAGATGAAGACGAGTGAAAGATCTATTCAATTCTTTACGAATGAAAAAACTGGGATTGAAATCCCGTTTTTTATGGTAACCACTTAGACTACTTCCAGTCTCCCATTTTGTCAACTTCTTACTACCCCCACTTGCCAAACGAGATTCTTTCTCTTTATTTATATTTAATTGACAATAGATTTCTGGACTACCTGTTCCGACGGGAACGGAGTCGCCAATAACAACATTTTCTTTCAACCCCTTCAGCCAATCAATTCGGCCGCGAAGGGCAGCTTTAGCCAATACTCGAGTGGTTTCTTGAAAACTTGCTTCCGCCAAAAAACTAGTAGTACTAAGAGAAGCCCTCGTCATACCCAATACAATAGGCTCGTAAAAAATTGATTTCTTTAAAACACGATTTATACGTTCCGCCTGTGATAACTCAACAAGCTCCCCAGGAAGGAATACATTAGTTACCCCATCTTCAGACGCTACGACCCTAGATGTCAATTGGCAGACAATAATTTCTAGATGCTTGTCGCATATCCGTACTCCTTGAGACTCATAAACTTTTCGAATTTGATCAATTAGAATCAATTGGCAATGCTCCATACTTCTTCCAGCACCTAGCAAGTGACTCCAGGGATTCCCAATTAATTTAGTAATATTTTGACACCATTTCTCAAAAAGATCTCCAATTCCTGCTGAAATAGAAGCAATGGAACGGGACTCCAGGAGTTGCTCAACCTTTGGGAGACCTTGAGTAATGTCTCCAGATTTCAATCTGTCATACGGCAATGTTATTAACGTATCTCCTTCCTCAAGGATATCCCCGGAACTCTTATGGGGATTTGCTCCCCGGGTTGCCAAAAAGGTTTTACCCGTTCTCACTAATGAATAATCTTGGTGAATGGCCATGACCTGGCCAGATTGGAAACATGTCCGATCTCGATGTAGATATCGACTTTCACTGATCGGTAGTCCTAGACTAATTAACATGATTTCTCGACTAAACACTCTTGTCGGTAAATAAGAAGGTTTGTCCAAGAAACCTTTTTTAACATAAAAATTTATGGGGCATTTCAGTAGTAATTTACTTTCATCAATCAGATAGAAATCTTGATGTTCCGACTTATCTATCGAATAATCAACGAAACCTTTTCTGGTAGAAAGGTTTTTGCCGCCGAGTGATAGATGATGGGGAATCGATGAACAAGAAATAGGGGACAAAGTCCCCACTAGACCTACCTCCTCAGCTTTCCTCTGGCCGAGATTGGAACTTGCTCTTCTAGCTTTAATCCATCCCTCTTCAACATTTGGATTTGCATAATTTTCTGAAATACATTTAGAACTCAGTGAGATCTTTTTTTTATTCTCGCCGATGCAGAAGAAACCATCTTCTGACCCGTAGAAGTATTTCCCAATTTCTCCTCCGCAACCACCATCCCTCGTATCAGTAACTGAATTATTACGGGACAAATTAAATGGCGACAAGATCAGGAATGATGTGGCTGGTTCCAAAGTCAAATGAATGATACCCTGACAGTTGACAGCTGATTTACAACAACTGTTAGCCAGATCAAGTTGAGGAGGAGATGGTTTGCCAAGAGGCGTTGATGTTCGAAAGATTTCATCAACCCTGACTCCTCTTTGTGTAGGGGGAGATACCATCGGATTTACTTGAAGAAAAGTTTTGAACAAATAACTTATTTTCACACTGATAAGAGAGAAATAGTTTCTTTTTCTAGGAAGGGTTTCGTGCAAATATTTCTGCCATTCAATTATCAAACAAAGCCGAACTAATTGAGTAGGCACATCGTTAATTACTTCAATTTTTTCCCCATTTTTGCAACAAATGAACGAAAGGGTCTTGGCTTTTGCGCGTCTCTGTGTTTTTGGTTTGTCAAATCGAGATGCTACTTGTGCCAGAGAATCGCTGGATAAGTTATACTCGCTAACTGGTGTCATCGGGACAAAGGTTTTTCCTTTTCTGCGAAATGTAAATGGTTGTAGGTAAATCCAATTTTTGACTTCAATGTCATCCGAAATCCTATTACCCGGCGCTAGTAATGTATTACCCCGCTTGGATATATTAATTTGCTTCTCTGGATTATAAATATATCCAGGGAGAATTCTTATTGTAGTAGCATCTCTTGATCTCTTTCTCATCCGAATCAATCCACCTGATTTGGTAATAATATTGTTAGTGATTTGCGCACCTTTTTTAACAATAGCATTATTTGTCACCAAAATAGACGACGAGGGTTCGTGCGTAAGATAAACCTCTTCTGGAATCGGGAAGAAATTTCCTTTTCTAACTACCCTGCACCAAGGACGAGAACTTTTATTCCCTGTCCCACCATCTAACTGGAGTCTCTTCGGATTGACCGGTTTAATTTCTACAGTGCCATACTTTATGATCCCTGAAACGATGGTTTGATACTCGAAGTTTTCATAGGTGGCAAAAATGTGATCCTGATCCGAACCATTGTTTAATTGAACATTGATACTTACAAAATCTAATTTTTTGATATTTTTTTGGCATCGTTCCATCAGCAAAGAAACCGAGTTTTCTAGCTCGGCCCGCTCCAACCAGACATTTGAAAGGATGTAATTGGATCTCGGACGTTTTGACCAATTTGAAAAATATTTTGAATCGGTTCCAAATTCTTGAATCCCTTTTCGACGATCTACGCAGTTACTAGCACTGGCTTGTGCTTCAAAAATTCCCTCCGAGTGACTGCGTATCCTTTTGATAGGGTGGGGTTTTATCCTAACTCTATCTTGATCTTTATGAAAAAAAGAGTTCCCATCAAATTTGGATGGAGATCCCGAAAGAATCCATATATGGCTCGCCTCTCGTACGAGACGAGCGATATTGCAGATGGAATCACGGACATGCCAAACAAATTTACTCCAGTGAATTTCTCCCCTCGAGTTTGGATAAATAGGTTTTCTAATACATTCTTTGGGAGGAAACTCCTTGGCTCGTACTTCCGCGATAACTTGTTGCGACTCAACATATTGACCAGTTCGAATCATAAGCAGACTCTGGGCTGGAATAAGAGAATTTTGTGTACCGACGGAATTGCCAATAAAGAGGGGTAAATCGTTTCGGCACATCCAAGCAGGATGCCCGTGCCTCGTACGGGTCGGATGAAGTAATCTTTCGTCAAATTTAATAAGTCCATTGAATGGAATTCGTACGTACTCCGCAATATCCCCTGTAAATACCCCACCTGTATGAAAAGTCCTCGATGTCAATTGAGTTCCCGGTTCTCCAATTGATTGACCCGCAATGATACCAACGGCTTCACCCAATTCTACTAAATTGCAATGGGCAAGGCTCCAACCGTAGCAGAACTGACAAATCCGGAAAATGCTTTTGCATGTCAAAGGAGATCTCACATGTATTGGCTGCGAGGACGCCATCAAGTTACTAGCCAATCCGTCGCTAATATCTTGGTTACGGGTGGCAATACATCTAACATCCCAGTAAACATGATCCGCCAACACACGTCCAACCAATCCCTGATGCGGCATCGTGCCAAGAAATCCTCGTCTTCGTTCGCCAGTATTTGAAGTCAAAAAAGCGAGACTTCTAGGAGTTTCACAATCCCTTCTTCGTACAGCAATATGTTGAACAACTTCGACAAGTCTACGTGTTAGGTATCCGGCATCTGAAGTTCGCACGGCGGTATCCACAACCCCTTTGCGAGCACCGTAGCGAGAAATAATATATTCTGTCAGGGATAAACCTTCGCGCAGATTTCTTCGGATAGGTAGGTCAATTACCTGACCTCGAGGATCTGCCATTAATCCCCTCATGCCAAGCAATTGGTGGACCTGGGAGATGGTCCCTCGGGCTCCTGAAACAGACATCATGTGAACGGGATTCAAAGGATCAATCATCTTGAAACTTGGACTCATTTCTCGTTTCAAACATTCACTTGTGGCATACCAGGCTTCAATTGATTGACGCAACTTTTCTATGGCATGCAGACTTCCGCAGCGGTAATGCCCCTCCGAGACGTAACCTTATTTCTCCGCGTCTCGTACAAGCCAACCTCTGGTTGGTACTGCTGAAAGGTCGTCAATACCCGATGAGATAGATGCTTCTGTAGCTTGCTGAAAACCCAAAACTTTCACTTGATCTGAGATATTTGTTGTAGACGCAATTCCGAAACAAACAACTAACTTGCCGATGAGTCTCTTCATCGCAGCCCTATCGATCGTCTTGTTGCAGAAAGGTAATTCATTTCGATCCATCATTATGAAGACCTCAACTTCATATATATATATGTTGTTTTATATCGCAGTATTTAGCAAGCTCTCTGTTATTAACTTCTCAATTTCATTAAACTGATTCATTTTATTTATTCACCCTCACCCATTGCCTATAATAAAAAGCTTTATCATTCCTCATTATTACTATTAGTATTACACCTATCGATTGTTGATGTACTCAGCGTAGATGAGGTGGTGTATGAAAAAGAATTCTTTGATACACCTTGCATTGCTTCCTTCAATTGTTGATTGAATAAAATGCGACCGGCTGTTGTAAGTACATACATACTAGAGATAGATCCATCCCTACATTTTCTAATTCGGCAATTTTCGTAGAAGTGAAAAGAAGTTCCTGACGATTCATAATGAGATTCGGAAGATAATTCACGAATTTTCGAACTAATAATTTGCAGATCGATTTTCCATCGAAGCCACAATAGACTGTGGGAATCCACTTGTCTCGATTCCTTGGCCCGAAGTAAGTCACAGTAACTGCTGAAATGAAGTAGTTTGGTGGAATATACGTTAACCCTGTCTATAAAACCAAGATGTCTATTTCTATAGATTCCTTGCCTACTTTCAATTGTTAGCGCATAAAGACCAAGAAGCATGTCCTGACTCGGTACAGATACGGGATCGCCCGTAGCGGGAGATAATAAATTGAGATGCGAAAACATCAGAAGACGAGCCTCGATTTGAGCTTCGACAGATAAAGGGACATGAACGGCCATCTGATCCCCGTCAAGATCTGCGTTAGACCCCCCACGAACCAATGGATGCAGACGAATGGCGCGTCCCTCTATCAAGAGGGGCTGAAACGCCTGTATGCCTAATCTGTGCAAAGTAGGTGCCCGATTCAGCAGTACAGGATGGCCTCGCATAACTTCCCGAAGAACTTCCCATATTATGGGATTCCCCTTCCGTATCATGCACTTAGCAGCTCGTAAATTACAGGCAAGGTGTCATCCAATCAAATTGCGAATTACAAAAGCTTGGAAAAGCTCAATTGCCATTTCTCGAGGTAATCCACATTGGTGTAATGAAAGAGATGGGCCGACAACAATTACGGAGCGACCTGAGTAATCGACCCGCTTGCCGAGTAGATTTTCTCTAAATCGACCCTCCTTGCCCTCAATAACCTCTGAAAATGACTTGTAGGGTCTATTATGAATATCCCTCATTGGTTGCCCACGTATACCACTACCGATGAGAGCATCTACAGCTTCTTGAACAAGTCGTTTTTGGCAAACAATTAATCCTTCCGGTGTAAATTCACTACCCGATAGGAATTCTCTGAGAGTATTATTTCGGTAAATAATCTTCCTATAAAGTTCGTTAAGATCAGAGGTAATCAATTCACCTTCATACAATTCCACTATTGGTCTTAATTCAGGCGGGAGAACCGGTATAAAATATAAAACCATCCATTCGGGTTTCATATTCGTCCGTAAAAAATCCTTGGCTAGTTTAATCCTCCTGATCAGAAGATCTTTTCTTCTTCGAATTGTTCGATCTTCCCATTCGATTCCAACTGGCTTCTGTTTTACTGACGCCTGCCACTCTAAATACGCGCAATTAAGAAAACTTTGCAAATCTAAGCTAGCTAATCCTTCTCTGATAGCATCTCCCCCAGTAACAATTTCATTTTTTCGAAGCATCTCGTAATTTTGGGTAGAAAAAAAAGTGGGAAGTATGTTTCTCCAGGCTCGATCCTCATAATTGAACAGCCCCCGCAGTCTTAATAGAGCGGGCCTTTCAGCCACGGGCCTAGCTAGAAAAAGATTGGGATAGGTTGGCCGACCCCCCCCCAGAATCGGACAAGAGCGTTTCCCCTCATCCGGCTCAAATAACTAGTACCAGATTTACAACCCGACTAATTAATGTTTTCAAAACACAATAATAGAATCTAGAATAATCTAATAAAGTATCGCCCCGTCGAAAATAGCTGTTCAGTACTCGAGTTCCAAATAGTATTTTTCGAGTAGTCTCAATTTTTCCATCATGGATGATCCTGTACAGGAGGAAGTAGGTTCTTTGCCTTCCTATCATAAGTCGGAAATTTTTTTCTTGTTCCTAATGTGATCATTTCCCCCCTTTGGGTTTTCAATCCACTTCGATGGCTATCAGTTGATTTGAGAAGTACATGCGATGATTAGCTTCCCCTAACCATACCCAAAGTCTTTCCTAACGGCGAAAAAGAAAATCAAAGGATCGGGGTTATGTTAGGAAGCATTTAATATTTGTCTACTAACTGAAACAAATATCTTATTCTTTTTTTCACGAAGCCTGATTTAATTAGTTTGGTAGATTCTCTCTCTCTTTCTACCAAAAACTAACCATGGGGAGGATTCTTCAGTTTCTACGCAATAGATTGCGTATTTTCTCCCGAGTTGCGCGAGACTTCCTCATCTTTAATTTTGATTGAGGGACGCGTCGGTTAGAGGCCTCCAATTCCTACATGGAATGACAGATTGTATCAAATCTATGCCGATCAACATGTGAAGTCGAGTCACGCATCGCAATAGACTGGGCTTTCCAATTCTTTAAGAGGTTTGGCTAGTAGGTTTGCAATATAACTAGGGATTCGTTTAAGAAACCATACGTGAGTTACTGGACACGCGAGTTTGATGTATCCCATCCGATATCTACGAACTCGAGAGTCAGTAAACTCGACTCCGCAATGCTTGCAAAATCTGGAAGACTCTCCTTCGTCATTGACAGATCGGCAGTTTCCGCAAGCACAGACTCCACTTTTTGTAGGCCCAAATATTCTTTCGCAAGATGACCCATCTCTCTCTGGTTTGTGAGTCTTATAGTGCGATGTGTAAGGTTAATCGACTTGTCCAATGACATCTCCATTAGGTAACTCCCTTTCGGCCCAACTGCGAATCTGTTCGGGAGAAGCTAGTCCAATCCGAAGTTGTTGATAATTAGTTCGATGAATCATAATAAACTCTCAATTAATTTTCACGAGAGAAATTTCAAGGAAATATCAAATGTTTTCAAATTCCCTTCCCAAATCTTCTTCAGGTATGAAATTGCGTTCCAAATTTAGGCCCATACGTCGTAACTCCCGAACTAGCAATCGGAAAGACTCTGGAACGGTTTTAGGTTTGCAAACTGGTTTTCCGGTCATAATTGCACTAAGTGCTTTGTAGCGAGCCTGAATATGATCTGATTTAGTTGTAAGCATTTCCTGCAAGGTGTAGGACACCCCAAACCCCTCCGAAGCCCAGACTTCCATTTCTCCAATTCGTTGTCCCCCCCGTCTCGATTTCCCCTTGAGAGGTTGCTGTGTAACGAGCGCGTAGGGACCACTAGATCGTGCGTGAATCTTATCATCAACCTGATGAATAAGTTTCATTATATAAGCTTTCCCAGTTGTAATAGATTGTCCAAAGGGATCACCCGTTCGTCCATCGATCAATCGACTCTTTCCAGGGTGGCTGGGTTCGAATAGCCACGGATTATTGGTCCGCGCACCCGCTTCGTGAGGTTCGGCAAATACTAGTTTTCTGGAAGCTTCCCGTTCATATCTTTCATCAAAGGGTACTACACGGTAATGAGTTTCTGAAAACTCCCCGGCTAACCCAAGCAAGCATTCGAAAATCTGTCCCACATTCATTCGTGAAGGTACTCCCAAGGGACTTAGTATCATATCAACCGGCGTACCATTTTGCAAATAGGGCATATCTTGCCTGGGTACTATCTTTGATACAATACCTTTATTTCCATGCCTACCGGCTATCTTGTCACCCACTTGTATCTTACGTCTTTGCAATATATATATATGAATTACTTCCAAATCATTTGTAGCATCATCTTCGGGGTATACCCACCTCACATCAGTGACTCGACCTCTCCCACCAATAGGTACTCTTAGACAACTTTCTCTTGCATTAACCAGTTGTATACCAAAAATAGCTTGTAATGATCTTCCTTCTGGAACACGTGATGAGCTTGCCCCCTCCTGAGGCGTCAGTTTACCTACCAAAACGTCTCCGGCCTCCACCCAAGATCCTGATTCTACGAGCCCATCGTCGTCGAGGTGTCGAAGTAAATAACCATCCAATTGAGATATTTGCTTGGTAACCCGCTCAGGTCCTTGATTTGTTGCACAAATTTCAACCTCATGTTTTTCGATGTGAAGAGATGTGAAAATATCTTCATAGATAAGGCGTTCACTAATCAAGACCGCATCTTCGAAGTTGTATCCTTCCCACGGCATGTAGGCTACTAATATATTTTTACCCAGAGCTAGTTCCCCCCTGACAGTCGCTGCTCCATCCGCTACGATTTCTCCGCCTCTCAGGAGTTCTCCCAGCGAAACCGCGGGTTTTTGGTGCATGCAGGTGTTATTATTGGAACGCTCAAATATTTTTAATTCCTCAATTGTAGTAGGTTGAGCCAATTTGTTCTTTTTCGCTTCGTGGATAAGAGATAGCTCAATTCTATTACCATCAATATAGCAAACTTTACCATCCTGTTCGGATATAGCTACACTTCCCGAATCCAAAGCTACTTGACTTTCCAACCCAGTTCCTACAATGCATCTTTCGGGCTTAATTAATGGAACAGCTTGACGTTGCGTGGTAGAACCCATCAAAGCACGGTTTGCATCATTATGTTCAATGAATGGAATGAGAGAAGCTCCGATGGAAAAATGATGGAGAGGATGAATACTTCGAAAATCAACTTGTTCCCAGAGAACGCTGAGAAACTCTTGTTGATATCGCACTGGTATAATTTCCTTCTCCGAACCTCTCCATTCGGATAATAGTAAATTCTCACTTGCTACTCGGTAATAATCATCTTCTGCGGGTGATAAATTGACTAACTGCTCCTCCCCAGACGAATCTGACATTTCGAGGTAAGGGCTCCCCAAAGATCCCGAAGTGTTAACTCCTGCCTGAATAGCTAATGAGGAAATCAGGCCAGCATTCATACCTTCCGATGTTTCGATTGGGCAGATGCGACCATAATGACTGAAATGAATATCTCTAGCTTGAAAACTAGCGGTTCGACGTGTTAACCCGCCGGGACCTACAGAGCTTAATCTTCGTTTATGAACCATTTCAGATAATGGATTTGTTTGGTCCAAAAATTGCGAAAGGGGGTGTGAACCAAAAAACTCCTTGAAAGCTGCTATTACTGGCACGGGTGTCACCAACCCCCGGGGAGTGATTGCGCGTTTGCGCCTAACGGCTCTAGATAAATTTTATCGAATCAAATTCTCCAAACGGTTTGGAGCTAATTTCAATTGTTCCTGAAGCAAATCTGCAACGGATCGAACACGTCGATTTTTCAAATGATCTATATCGTCGAGTTTGCCCTCTCCGTAACTTATTTCTACTGAGTGATCTGCAGCTGCTAATATGTCTTGGGGTAGCAAAAAAGACTCCGTTTCGGGTACATCAAGAGTTAGCTTGATGTTTAGGTTTCGTCTACCAATTCGTCCTAATTCGCATCTATGTTGGAAAAACCTCTTCTATAATTCCCTAAATATGGATTCCGAAAAGAATACATCTGCGTCTGTAGCAGAGTATAGGTGTTTGTACAGCTCTGCTATGGCATCCTCTGGAGATTCAATACTTTCTTTTTGCCTTTTGAACATATTTGAAAAAATCCTTGGGTAACGGGAGTTTTGTAGAATATCTCTTTTGCATAACCCCATAGCTACTAGTAGAATAAAAATAGATATTTTTTTTTTCTTGCTTATACGAACCCATATTCTATTCCTCCCGTCTATCTCTAGCTTAAATCTCCCTCCCTGATCTGAAATTGCGGTGCTGGTATACGCGAGAATCCCTCTCTGATCCGACTCCCGATTGTAGTAAATACCAGGACTCCTCAATATTTGACTGACTAAAACTCTAGCGATCCCATTAATAATAAATGTTCCTCCGGAATTCATCCAAGGAATAGATCCGAGTCGTACATCTTCCTCTTGCACTATTTGGTCTTCCTTACAAATCAATTAAGCTGGTACATATGGGTCAGCGGAATACGTAATACATTGATACGCGGCATCTCTCTCTTCGAGAGAAGGTTCTGTCAATTGGTACTGATTTCCAATAGATCAGAATTCTACTTCCTTATCTGTATCTTCAATTTTTGGGAAATTTTCAAGTTCCTTAAGCAATTTTTGATGAACGAAACGACTAAAACCTTTAAATTGAATTTGTGCAAGTTCTGGCAGTACGGGCATACCTCCACTTCCTCCTAACGAAGTGATACATCTAGACCTACCTCTGAATTAAATTTCACAGACCAGTCTGATCGTTCTAATAATATAATTTGCAAATTCCCCCTTCCTTTGACAAAGATTTATATATACATATAGATATAAAGGTGGAGGAATATCTAATCTAGATAGATCTAAATATATGAGTGGGTGTGAGTAAATAGATATGAGTAGACTTTTTTTTTTCACTGAATTATCTTTCTTTATTCCTCCTCTAACAAATTCGTTAAAGCAGGTAGAAAGCTGCAGGAAATCTTATTCACATATTTTGATATTTCAAAAAGAATTTAGAGGATTTATGCACCGAAAAAAAAAAAATCTTTTTGACGATCCACGAGATGGGAACCTAAGCAAAATCCAGATTTTACAAACTTAAAATCACTTCTGTGATAAATTTTTTGCCGGGAAAACTTAGTAGTATCCGGGGCGAAACAGCGATTGACGCGTAGACGTGGAATCTAGAAAAGAAGTCCTTTGTAATTATATCACATCAGCAATTTTAATTGTCAAGAAAATCTAGTGGAAGGAAAAGTAGGATGTCTTCCCACTGATTTTGCCAACACCAATCCGTGACGTCTCCAACTCTGGGCAACATGAATAGAGGTACTTGTCAAATAAAAAATTCTATCTGTAGATAGGTAGATAGATATAGATAGATTGTAAAAAGATTGCCTTAGGGTTAGGATAATTTATTGCCAACGCCTCTGAAAAATAGATCAGATTGAAGACCTCCTACAACCTGAAGATTTTCTAACCGATTTCTTTTCTTTTATTCCCTAGCAAAGTCAAAAAAAAAAAAAAAAAAGATTTTTTCCCCCCTCATACAGGAGTTTTAACAAAAATTAGATTATGAATCATTGACTCTGGGACAATTACTACGTACACTCCAACTGAGCTAATTGCTACTCGGGGTTGTAGTTCAATTGGTTAGAGCACCGCCCTGTCAAGGCGGAAGCTGCGGGTTCGAGACCCGTCAATCCCGATACGGGAAATTGCAACGAAACAAATCGGAGTTCTATTACCCATCTTACATAGATGCTAAAAGATACCACTTATAAAGAATATGCCCAGATTTAGATTTTCCTATTTTACTTCTTGGGTCGAGCTGGATTCGAACCAGCGTAGGCACCGCCAGCGGATTTACAGTCCGTCCCCATTAACCGCTCGGGCATCGACCCGTAGGAAAGGAATTTTGGTTCTATTCTATTACATGAATTGTTGCTCGATTAATCAATTTCATTTAAAAGCTTCCATTCGATTCTTTTCAGTTGTCCCGAAATTTACCGGGAGGGGTAACAATAGACTTGTTATGTGCGCAAAGAAGTTATTGAAACTCGAATACCCCCAGGGGAATTCGAATCCCCGTCGCCTCTGTGAAAGAGAGGTGTCCTGGGCCTCTAGACGATGGGGGCCAGATTATCTGCTAGAAGCTTAGGTTATTTCCCTCGAGTTGTCAATATGGAGGGATTAAGGATGCCATAGAAATAGTTTTTATTAACGACATTAAACTAATAAGGAAAATAATTTATCAACATATCACTTTCCCCTGTAGCAGCTGACCGATTAGCTAGAAGCGGAAGCGGCGGATCTAAACTGCTTGTAGAAGTTAGAGATAGGTATTCCCGGTATCTATTTGTATTGCATACCTAATCGTGTGATATACTACATAATCGATATTAGAAATTTGGTTTCAACGCCTTATTATTAACTAATAATATTTGATTCGGTCAACCCGACTAACTAAAAATCGAAGGTTCATAACGGAATCCGAGAGTTCCTCTCGATAGGACCGCTCAATTTATTTCCCAATTAATGATTTGAACTACTAATACGGAAGTAAACATTCTTGCGTTTGTAGCCACTGCACTTTTCATTCTAATTCCGACAGCTTTTCTACTCATTCTTTACATTCAGACGGCCGCCCAAAATAATGGGTAGTTATCAATTACTCTGATTGGTAACTTAGTAGATTTCTTGGTAAGTTAGTAAAGTTAATAGTATAGTAATTTATGGGGGTAGCTGGGGGGGGGAGATGAAAAAATATTAATTTTTTTTTTTGTTTTCACAAAGCAAATGCGGTGAAACAAGATTTGGTATTCCGGGGTAAATCGCGGACCTATATGGCTGCTACTATACTACCACATCACCAAATTGTTACTGCCCAACGATGTTTCCTGGTTAAGTTTACTCCTGCTAATCGTAATGATTGCTCCCCCCTCCCCGCTTCTTTAGAATTTTTCTGCCTATGTTGTTTGCCCGTAATTCCAGATTGAATTGCTAGAAATTGATAGAGTTATCGATCTATCAAATTCTAGCAATTCTACGAAATCCCCCGGAAATGAGATCCACTCACTGAGCAGCCATGGGTTGAAAACTCAATCTGTTCTACTTACATTTCTATTCTAAAAGAAAGAGATAGTCACTAAAACGGTATCAAGCGAAACATTCGTAACTATAAGCTTAGCTGCATATCAACTGAAAATACAAGAAAAAAAAAACTAATTTTTTGCCTCGGGTGCAGTCATAAACCCAGAGAAATATCTACAACTTGAACCACCAGTGGAGTAAAATACCGATTACCCCATTATACCAATTTATGAAGTAAAGGGTTAAAATAATGATCTTGGGTTTGTTAAAACCCCTCATAGAATTTCTTCTCCCCGGAATCAAATAATATAGATATATCTATTTACTTTTTTTGTTCAATTTCCAGATTTTGATACGAGAAGAAATCTTATAGGCAAAAAAAAAAAAAAAAATCTATGCAGTGTAATTTAATTCCTAAATTAATCCTAAATTAACTAGATAAAGGATCCGTTTAACGAAGGATCAATTAGCTACTCGACACAAGTCACAACCCACTTCTTCCCCGAACTACAAGCGAGAGGGAAAACGTAGAAATTGCCGTCAAGGCAGCCCAAGCTATAGTGACTGAATCCGTAATTATAATTCCTATCTTTTCACTCCCCAAATTTTACCGATAACTAACTAGCCTCGAGCTCAGATGCATATTAAATCTTTGGAAGCGTCAAAGTACGTAATAAGAATCAGATATCTTCTTCTGCAGGATACCCCCCTAGTAGCGAGAAACAACGAGTATGTATAAATCCAAGTCGTCTTTTCCAATGTTACTGGGTAGTTTTTATAATTTTGTAGGATTTGTCAATTCCTACTTGCTACTGACTAAGTAGTAGTATACTTATTCGGGATTGTCGATGCGTGATTTGTCGAGATACGTGGAATGTGTTAGGCTATAACAAGCTATAGAGCAACTCAACCTGTATCCGATTTCGGCGCACCAAGCAATCCCCGGAAAACCCTACCTAGATGGGTGAGTAAAATTAGATGAATTTAATCTTCCAAATTGTTATTTTCCATTTCTTCTTCCAGGCGATACCCAGATTCGAACTGGGGAATTGAGGATTTGCAGTCCTACGTCTTACCGCTTGACTATATCGCCCCGTTTCAAAGATTCTATTCTAATGCCGACTTGAAAAGACCATCGAGGACGTTCAGCCGGTCAGACGAAATGTCTCACCAGTGAGTATAGTGCTGAGATTAGAAACTGACAAGTAGTTTCCCTATGCTCCCGATGAAAATTTCTAGTTTCATATGCATCCACTTCGAAAATGACAACCTGCAACCTAGTTATTCGCCCCGAAATTTCGAACGAAATTGTGAATTGCAAAAACTTGAAATTTCTATTCTATAGGTAAGAGTTTTGTATGTTTCTTCATTTGGGGTCAAACCTCTTTATTGTCCCCAAAGTAGGCGGATAGCGGGAATCGAACCCGCGTCACCTCCTTGGCAAGGAGAAATTTTACCACTCAACTATATCCGCGCAATCCATCATTTTATTTTACGCACCAAATTGCATCTTTTGCCAATGAGATCCTTAATACACACTTCTTTTAATATAAGAAAAGATTAAATTTACCTACATAACTTCATTTCTTTTCTTACGAAATCAACTTAAACTGAGTTATGTATTGCAAATTGCAAATCCTTCTTTCTGGCGGTGGAAAATCTATTTATCTCGTCTCACATTTGAATTCCCCACCCGTAACGGTAAGTTACGAGGGGAAGAACCAAAACAGACTTTTAGGAGATGAAGGAATTGGGTATACCTACCAAAAAAACTAATCCAATCCATAATGAGGCCCCTGAAAAAACAATATTTTTGTTGTCAGACCATCCTCCGGGAGACGCAAACGCCACAGGCACACCAACAACTAGTAAAAATGAGGTAGCAATTAATGCAAATAAAGCAAATTGAAAAGCAGTAGTCATAATTCCGATTCCTTTCGCATGAGGAATTGATTTTCTGTACCACTTAATCCGCATCCGACGGAGCTGCTGCGAAGTTTTCATTTGTAGGGAACAAACGTCTATTTCTAAGACTAATTTATCAAATCCCTACGACACCTCTCAACTAGAAAAGTTAGCTCAACCCCGCCCGCTATTGAAGATGTTTATCTCATGTAGCGATATTTTCACCCCGTATCTGTTGTATCGTAGCAAGGGTAGAAAAAAAATCTCTCTCTATACAAATAGATCTTAGAATCAAAAACTTTTGCGGTTCATTCGCAACTCGATTGTCTTCCCCAATCATCTGGTAGACTTGGGTTACACTTTTTATCCTCCGAATCTCAAAGGAAGAATTCGCCTATTTGGGAGAGATGGTCGAGCGGTTTAAGGCTCCAGTCTTGAAAACTGGCATGGCACCTCGATGCCATCGAGGGTTCGAATCCCTCTCTCTCCTAACATTTGGATCAGCCATAAAGGAGGCAAGAGTGATAGCTGAGATCTACTCCGATCCGAAGAGGTTCTCCTCCAATACGTTGCAAAAAACCATTATTTGTGTGTGTATAACATATGACTAGATGATGAGTTGGAATCTACCTATCCAGTTGGATAGATAGATCTTAAATAAATGTGATGAATTAAGAGAAGAGGAGGCAAATTTATTAAGTCCTCACTTGTTAGCGCGTGGGAAATTATTTACCTATTTTACTTTTCTGCCATCACCCTTTCATCATCTAAACAAATTCTTCGGATTTTAATTAAGGGGTGTCATAGAAAGAACGGGTTCGGTATCGCGGTCAATTCCTTTTTCAAAGCCGGCTGCGGCTGCACGAGCCCTACCTGCGTGCCATAGATGGCCCACAAAGAAAAAGAATCCCAAAACAAAGTGAGAAGTTGCTAACCAACTTCGGGGAGATACATAGTTTACAGCATTAATCTCGGTAGCTACCCCGCCTACAGAGTTTAAGGAGCCTAAGGGTGCATGAGTCATATATTCCGCAGATCGTCGCTCCTGCCATGGCTGTATATCCCTTTTCAACTTACCAAGATCTAAACCATTTGGACCTCTTAGAGGTTCTAACCAAGGAGCACGAAGATCCCAGAAGCGCATTGTTTCGCCCCCAAAAATAATTTCTCCGGTGGGGGAACGCATTAGGTATTTTCCTAACCCAGTAGGTCCCTGGGCAGAACCTATGTTGGCGCCGAGACGTTGGTCTCTAACGAGGAAGGTAAAAGCTTGAGCTTGAGAAGCTTCTGGACCGGTGGGACCATAAAATTCACTAGGATATGCTGTGTTGTTGAACCAGACGAAACAGCAGGCAGTGAAGCCAAATATGGCTAGAGCTCCCAAGCTGTAGGATAAATAAGCCTCCCCGGACCACACAAAAGCTCGACGAGCCCAGGCAAACGGTTTTGTTAATATGTGCCAAATCCCGCCGAAAATACAGATGGATCCGAGCCACACATGTCCCCCGATAATATCTTCTAGATTATCTACACTCGCAATCCATCCCTCTCCGCCAAACGGAGACTTTAGTAGGTAACCAAAGATAATATTGGGGTTTAGAGTAAGATTCGTAATTTCTCTTACATCTCCGCCACCGGGTGCCCATGTATCATACAACCCTCCGAAATAGAGTGCTTTGAAAACCAGTAGGAAAGCGCCGAAACCTAGTAATATTAGATGAATACCGAGAATTGTAGTCATCTTATTTTTATCCTTCCAAGTGTAACCAAAGAAAGGAAAAGATTCTTCCAGAGTTTCGGGACCAATCAAAGCATGATATATGCCTCCAAAACCCAAAACTGCGGAAGAAATCAAATGTAGCACTCCGGAAACAAAGTAAGGGAAGGTATCGGCCACTTCCCCGCCAGGACCTACCCCCCAACCCAGGGTTGCCAAGTGGGGAAGTAGAATTAATCCCTGCTCATACATAGGCTTCTCTGATACGAAGTGAGCTACTTCAAATAAATTCATAGCTCCAGCCCAAAATACAATCAGACCAGCATGAGCTACGTGGGCACCAAGCAATTTACCAGACAAATTAATCAACCGGGCGTTCCCCGCCCACCAAGCAAAACCCGTGGTTTCCTGATCGCGACCACCCAGCGAGAGAGTTCCATTAAAGAGCGTTTCCACGGGGTAAAACCTCCTCGGGGAATACAAGATTTTCGTGAGGCTGATCCTGAGCTGCCATCCAGGCACGGATCCCTTCGTTTAGTAAGATATTCTTTGTGTAGAAAGTCTCGAACTCGGGATCTTCTGCTGCACGAATTTCTTGGGAGACAAAGTCATACGCGCGCAAATTTAAGGCGAGACCAACTACTCCGATAGCACTCATCCATAAACCCGTCACTGGCACAAATAACATGAAAAAATGTAACCAGCGTTTGTTGGAAAAAGCGACACCAAATATTTGGGACCAGAAGCGATTTGCAGTTACCATCGAATAAGTCTCTTCAGACTGAGTTGGATTGAACGCCCGAAATGTGTTTGCACCGTCGCCGTCTTCAAAGAGAGTATTTTCAACTGTAGCACCATGAATGGCACATAGGAGAGCAGCGCCCAGAACTCCTGCAACCCCCATCATATGAAATGGATTCAGAGTCCAATTATGAAAACCTTGAAAAAACAAAATGAATCGGAAGATAGCCGCTACACCGAAACTAGGTGCGAAGAACCAACCGGATTGTCCTAAAGGGTAAATCAAAAATACGGAGACAAAAACCGCAATCGGACCAGAGAAAGCTACTGCGTTGTAGGGGCGTAATTGTACGGACCTAGCCAGTTCAAATTGGCGTAACATAAAACCTATTAAGGCGAAAGAACCATGAAGGGCGACGAAAGTCCATAAACCCCCCAATTGGCACCAACGAGTGAAGTCCCCCTGTGCTTCAGGACCCCACAAAAGAAGCAAAGAGTGGGCCAAACTATTAGCAGGGGTAGATACCGCGGCAGTCAAGAAATTGCATCCCTCCAAGTAAGAACTTGCTAATCCGTGAGTATACCACGAAGTCACAAAGGTCGTACCCGTGAACCAGCCCCCCAGGGCGAAGTAAGCGGTGGGAAATAGTAGTAAGCCGGACCAACCCACAAATACAAAACGATCTCTCCTGAGCCAGTCATCCATACTGTCGAATAAGTCTTTCGGTTCTTTGGAAGATTTTCCAATGGCAATTGTCATATCTGTTCCCACTAAGCTACCCAAACCACTTTTAGGTCCCTCATTCCTATTTCTATATTCCAGGAGTTGGTATAGTTCTCTTGAATATGAGATTACCAGATTGTTGATAAGTCATTTTATCAGAATTTGTCGTGCGAGATCAAAAATCGTAATATTTTCACAAGGCCTTCTTGCCCTTTTCCATTTTTTTTTTCACTTTTCTTTCAATTTATTCTATTCATCATTTTTGCCCAATTCTTTCTCCTCCCTGCTTGTCGTTCCAATATATCATCCCTTCTTGTCTCTGGGAGATCCCTTCTGCCACGTCAGATATTTAGTAGGTAAGCCCCCCTTTTCTTCCAGGACTTCGCTAACCATTTTAACACAACAACGAACCTGATCCAACGGAAAGTCGAGTTGTTTCCGAGAATCCGGGGTAGGTAAATACGAAATTTTGTAGTATAGTATAAGGAGTTTACACATGTTATGCATAGGAATACGCGGAACTTATGCTTTTTATTGCATCTATCTCTACTTCGAGGATATTTAGGGACTTATTCTACCAATGCCTAGGAAACCTTAAAAAAATATTTTGTCTCGACTAACAAAAATAGGTAGCAACCAGAGGGTGTGTCGGAAATTTATGCATCGAACAGGATAATTATGTCTCCATCTAGACTCCTAGCAGTGTAAACGGTTTCCAATTGTTTGAAAGATGTGGAAAAGGGGAGAGTACCAGAGACTTGTAAGAATCTTTTCAGTAATTGAAATTTGTTTTGTAATACAGTGAATAGGGAAAAACTATTTCCCAAATTACAATTCTTCTTTTGTATCTTCTTTCGCAACTGCAGATGTAAAGATATATATCTATAAAACAATAAATAGATAAATCTATTTATTGTTTGTCTTTTCGTCAGATTTGCATTTAATTCCCGAGGTAAGAATAACCAAAATGTCTCTGGTACAAAAAAGTATATCCAACTGATTTACCGATACCGCGGGAGACAATACAATATTCTTTTTGCATGATGACTTAGTTACATTAAGATCCCCCCCCCCCCACGAACAGGGTTCGTGTTGACTCCAGTATCTTTTTTTCCTAGCCAATGGTACTGGATATCTAAATTTTGGATAACTACTCTCTCTATTAGCATCTTACATGACTATTTTAGCCCTTTGTCGGATTTGAACCGACGGCTTACGCCTTACCATGGCGTTACTCTACCGCTGAGTTAAAGGGGCCTATGTACTGTGAATAAATATAGACTGGCGATAAAAATGGGGTAGAATCCCAATTTTTATTTCCTCGATTGAACTAATTAAGCTGCATCCATGGGGAAGTCAGTAGAACGGAAAGGAAAAACTGATTCTCTTTAATCCCCGGTAGGAACTTCCGGTAAATTGGAAAAAGAATTGACAATTGACTTTGCGGAGACGGGATTTGAACCCGTGACCTCGAGGTTATGAGCCTCGCGAGCTACCAAGCTGCTCCACCCCGCGTAGTTAATGCCTCTAACGTAAGTATTATACATCTCTTAAAGAATTACATTGGACATAAATAATGCATAAACAAAAATGATGAAGATGAGTAAATTGCAGTATTTTATCTATCCATCCTATCTTATCTATTTATCTATCGATAAATAGATAAGATTTCAATTCTCTAAACAAGCGGTAGATAAGGCGGGGGGGGGGGGTAAGTAGTTTTTCTACCAACTCGATTTCAACACTCCAGGCAAGACACAGGTGTGTGCCATCTCGCGGGGTACGTGTCTGGAAAAACCAAAATCTCGATAATTGGATCTGGGTCGTCCGGTTAGGGAGCACCGGTTACGGAGACGAACGCGTGCACTGTTGCGTGGTAGAGATTGCAATTTTTCGGAAATAATTAGTTTATCCTGGATCCGCAAACTATTCTTAATCTCTCGTCTCAAAAATTGGCGAAGAAGATTATATTTTTTCACCAATTTTTTCTTACTATTCTCCTTTTCAATAAGACTTTTTTTTGCCATAATTGGTAGGTAGGTGAGCAGAGTTGTATTATTACTACGAAACAAGTAGGCAGTCGGTGTGCCGAGTAGAAAGGATAGTGAGGGTAAATCTGACGCGGGAACAAGCAATTTTGTAGTTGAACAAAGATGAAGACTAGCCAAATTTACCTGATGTAGATGCTATCAAGAAAGCTGCGTAGGTAAATATATAACCCACGGAGAAGTGCGCTAATCCAACCAGTCGCGCTTGAACGATAGAAAGGGCAACCGGTTTATCTTTCCACCGTATCATATTTGCAAGAGGCGTTCTTTCATGAGCCCAAGCTAAAGTTTCGATGAGTTCTTGCCAGTAACCGCGCCACGAAATCAAAAACATAAACCCGGTAGCCCACACGAGATGCCCAAACAAAAACATCCATGCCCACACAGATAAGCTGTTCATACCAAAGGGGTTATAGCCATTAATAAGCTGCGAGGAATTTAGCCATAAATAATCTCTTAGCCATCCCATTAGATACGTAGAAGATTCGTTGAATTGAGCAGCATTGCCCTGCCATAAAGTGATGTGTTTCCAGTGCCAATAGAAGGTAACCCATCCAATTGTGTTCAGCATCCAAAAGACAGCTAAGTAGAAAGCATCCCAGGCAGAAATGTCGCAAGTTCCCCCTCGGCCGGGGCCATCGCAAGGAAAACTATAACCAAATTCTTTCTTATCCGGCATCAACTTGGACCCGCGTGCATCTAAAGCACCTTTCACCAAAATTAGTGTAGTGGTGTGTAAACCTAAAGCAATGGCGTGGTGAACGAGAAAATCCCCGGGACCAATCGTTAAAAATAACGAATTATTGCTACTGTTAACAGCGTCTAACCAGCCAGGTAACCACAAGCCCCGACCAGCATTACTTGCCGGACTATCTACTGAAGATAGAAGCACGTCAAAACCGTATGAAACTTTACCATGAGCAGATTGAATCCACTGAGCAAATACGGGTTCAATAAGAATCTGTTTTTCCGGAGTCCCGAAGGCTAGCATTACATCGTTATGAACATAAAGACCTAACGTATGAAAACCCAGAAATAAACTAGCCCAACTTAGGTGAGATATAATTGCTTCTTTGTGCTCTAACATTCTTGCCAACACATTATCTCTATTCTGCTCGGGATCATAATCTCTAAGAAAGAAGATGGCTCCATGTGCAAAAGCTCCTGCCATGATAAACCCGGCAATGTATTGGTGGTGAGTATATAGTGCTGCTTGGGTCGTATAATCCTGCGCTAGAAAAGCATAGGCGGGTAAGGAATACATATGTTGTGCAACAAGGGAGGTGATGACTCCCAAAGCAGCTAAAGCAAGTCCTAATTGGAAGTGGAGAGAATTATTCACCGTATCATAAAGTCCCCGGTGTCCACGTCCCAGCTTACCTCCCGGGGGAATGTGAGCATCCAAAATTTCTTTCATGCTGTGTCCAATACCAAAGTTAGTTCTGTACATATGGCCGGCAATTATAAACACGACGGCTATTGCTAGGTGGTGATGAGCCATATCAGTTAGCCACAAACTTTGAGTTTGTGGATGGAATCCCCCCAGAAAAGTTGGAATAGCTGTTCCTGCTCCTTGGTTGCTATTGAACAAATGGGTGTTAGAGTCAGGATTTTGCGAGTAAACGCTCCATTGACCCGAAAAAAAAGGTCCCAACCCCTGGGGATGCGGGGCAGTAGTCAATAAATCGTTCCATCTGACATGCCCGCCCCTTGCTTCGGGAATAGCTACATGAATCAAGTGGCCTGTCCAAGCTAGGGAACTCACTCCAAATAATCCTGATAGGTGATGATTAAGACGAGATTCAGCATTTTTGAACCAGGAGATGCTTGGTTTCCATTTGGGTTGGAGGTGTAACCAGCTAGCTAGTAGGAACAAAGCAGCAACAGCTAGCAGAAAAATGGCTCCGGTGTAGAGATCTTCGTTATTGCGTAAACCAATAGTGTACCACCACTGATATACGCCGGAATAGGCAATATTGACCGGGCCCGCGGACCCCCCCCGGGTATAGGCTTCGACCGCCGGTTGACCAAAATGAGGATCCCAAATGGCATGGGCAATCGGCCTGACATGTAATGGGTCCTGTACCCATGTTTCAAAGTTGCCCTGCCAAGCTACGTGGAACAAATTCCCAGAGGTCCATAGAAAAATAATAGCTAACTGACCAAAGTGAGATGCAAATATTTTTTGATAGAGACGTTCTTCGGTAGTATCGTCATGACTTTCAAAATCATGCGCAGTGGCTATGCCAAACCAGATACGACGAGTAGTTGGGTCCTGGGATAGACCCTGGCTGAACTTTGGAAATCTTGATACCATAATGTTTCTCAAATCCTCCTAGCCATTATCCCACTGCAACGATTCTCGCCAGGAAGAATGCCCAAGTTGTGGCGATTCCACCCAGAAGGTAATGAGTTACTCCCACTGCACGTCCCTGTATAATACTCAGAGCTCTGGGTTGGGTAACAGGAGCAACTTTCAATTTGTTATGAGCCCAAACTATAGATTCAATAAGTTCTTGCCAATAGCCGCGACCACTGAATAGAAACATTAAGCTAAAGGCCCAGACAAAATGAGCCCCTAAGAATAGAAGCCCATATGCAGATAATGAAGAACCATATGACTGAATGACTTGAGAAGCCTGTGCCCACAAAAAATCTCGCAGCCATCCATTGATTGTCGTTGAACTTTGTGCAAAGTTTCCTCCAGTGATGTGGCTCACTGCTCCCTGTTCACTTACACTTCCCCATACATCCGATTGCATCTTCCAGCTGAAATGAAATATAACCACTGAAATAGAGTTGTACATCCAAAATAGCCCCAAGAATACGTGATCCCAAGCAGATACCTGGCAGGTGCCCCCCCTTCCGGGGCCGTCGCAAGGAAAGCGAAAACCAAGATTTGCTTTGTCGGGTATTAGTCGAGAGCTGCGTGCAAATAAGACGCCTTTCAATAATATTAGTACAGTAACATGAATTGTGAATGCGTGGATGTGGTGCACCAAAAAATCTGCGGTGCCTAATGGAATTGGAGCTAAGGCCACCTTGCCGGCCACTGCTACTAAGTCGCTCCCACCCCAGGCCAAGCTGGTGCCTGCTGTTGCGTTAGGTGCAGTCGATCCAGGAGCCAAGGCGTGAGTATTCTGGATCCACTGGGCAAAGATTGGTTGCAGTTGAATAGCGGTATCCGAAAACATATCTTGAGGACGCCCCAAGGCACTCATAGTATCGTTGTGAATATACAAACCGAAGCTATGAAAACCAAGGAAGATGCAGACCCAGTTAAGATGTGAAATTATTGTATCACGATGACGAATGACACGATCCAACAGGTTGTTGTATTGAGTAGTTGGATCATAATCCCTTACCACGAAAATAGCTGCATGTGCAGCTGCTCCCACTATTAAGAAACCCCCTATCCACATGTGATGTGTAAACAAAGAAAGTTGTGTTGCGTAGTCGGTAGCTAAGTAGGGATAAGGCGGCATAGCATACATGTGGTGAGAGACAATAATTGTTAAGGATCCCAAAGTGGCAAGATTAATAGCTAATTGAGCGTGCCATGAACTTGTCAAAATCTCGTAAATACCCTTGTGTCCCTCACCCGTGAAAGGTCCTTTATGAGCTTCTAGTATTTCCTTCGTACTATGCCCGATACCCCAATTTGTCCTGTACATATGACCAGCTACCAAAAAGAGAACCGCAATGGCCAAATGGTGATGTGCGGTATCAGTCAACCACAGACCCCCTGTTATCGGGTTCAATCCGCCGCGAAAAGTTAGAAAATCCGAGTATTCCGACCAGTTCAAAGTGAAAAACGGAATTAATCCTTTTGCAAAACTTGGATACGTCTGAGCTAGAAGATCACGATTAAGGATGAGTTCGTGAGGAAGGGGTATTTCTTCGGGGTCAACACCTGCGTCTAGGAGCTGATTGATAGGGAGCGATACGTGTATTTGATGTCCCGCCCATCCTAGCGATCCCAATCCCAATAGACCGGCCAAGTGATGATTCAACATGGATTCGACATTTTGAAACCAAGCTAATTTTGGAGCAGCCTTGTGATAGTGAAACCAACCAGCAAAAAACATTAATCCAGCAAAAACTAAAGCACCCACGGCTGTGCAATAGAGCTGTAACTCGCTAGTTATTCCGGAAGCTCGCCATAGTTGGAAGAATCCGGACGTTATTTGCACGCCCTGAAACCCCCCGCCCACATCTCCATTAAGTATTTCTTGACCCACTATTGGCCAAACAACTTGGGCACTGGGTTTTACGTGTGTGGGATCATTCAGCCATGACTCATAGTTGGAAAAACGGGCTCCATGAAAATACATCCCGCTCAACCGAATGAAAATAATAGCTAGTTGGCCAAAATGCGCACTAAATATCTTACGGGATATATCCTCCAAGTCATTGGTATGACTATCAAAATCATGGGCATCGGCGTGTAGGTTCCAAATCCATGTAGTGGTACTGGGACCCTTAGCTAAATTTCTTGCGAAATGTCCAGGCTGAGCCCACTTCTCGAAAGAAGTTTTTACAGGATCCTTCTCTACCATAATTTTGACTTCTGGTTCTGGCGAACGAATAGTCATTGGGACTCTCCTCTCTTCGAGCAGGGGATAGCAACAACCTACCAACAGGAGATATAAAATTTCTGAGAATTGGGGGTTTCATTAACATGCAAGAATCTGTTACTTCCCTCCAAATTTGAAAGTTGAACGTCTATAGTGAAGAGATCATGTGGGATAGGCTTTCGGTGGTATTATTACACGGCTTAGCGGCGCCTGATGGACTTGATAAGTAATACTAATTGCCCCCCCCCCCGGGGGGGGGGGGGGTCGACGTCTGAGAAACAAAAAGTTTTACTTACTTTGACTTCCCTATTTAGGAAGTCACGCTACTCTCGTACTGTTGTTCCAACTCTCCCACCGATGAGACGGGGAGAAGCGTCCCGTAATTTTCAGCCAATTCTGTGCTTCGGCATAATTGTCGGGGGAAAGTGCTATTGCCCGTCGCCAATACTCAGCAGCCTGATCAAACCAAGCTTCCGAAATTTCTAAATCTCCTTGATAAATGGCCTGTTCCCCTCGACAAGAATGGATGATTCCTTTCCCAGTAATCTCCTCCTTCAGAACCGAACTTGGGGGTTTCCCACCCCATACGGCTCATATGACTGCACTCCCACCCTTTGGGTGAGGGATGAATCCTACTCCCGAGGTGAGGTGTGGGAAAACTAAAAATAGCCAGGTTTTCAATTCTATTCGTTCCAAATAAAACCTTTTCCGTACTCACAGCTATTGGGAAGAGAATAAAAATCTCTCCCGTCACTAACTACCCTATCTCAACATGGATCTTTCAAAATGAGAGAAATTTTTTCCTTTGGGATTTGGTACTACGCCGTGTCTCGCCACTTAGTGCTTTTTCAACTGCCTCTTCTACAGAAACGAGTTGCATAAATCTTTGATGAGCCAGCTTCATTGTATCGATCCAGATTTTCAATGAGAAATCCTTACGACGCTGCATCCCCTTATTTAGTTAAATTATCCATAGGAAGGTTAGGCCGGTTACCTCCTCCGAACTCGGATTGTTTGGAAGGGGGCTAAATCCCGCAGCTCGTGGCAACTCCCGTCTAGAAAGATGCTTGGGGGAAGCCTTTTTTTTTATCGGTTGATTGATCATGAACCGAGGAGTCCCGAGGTGTAGATAGTCGCACGTGGTGGCAGATCACAGCCATATTATTAAAAGCTTGTGGCAAAAAGGAATTACGCTCCGACGCTTGAAAGTAGTATTCCAAAGCTTTTGCATGGTTACCATTACTGGTATGAATAGGACCTATATTGTGGGGTATGTAACTTCGGTCGTAAGAATCAATCTCCAAACGCATGGCTTTGTAGTAACTTCCCGAAGCTTCTGCATATTCTCCCTCTGATTGGGCCGACATCCGTTACGGTTGCTTACGCAGAAAAGCCCCGATTCAAAACCGCACGTGAAACTTCTGTATCATACGGCTCCTCCTGCCCAATTTAATTTACGAGGAAGCAATTTGAGAAGTTTCATTACTCCTGCTCTTGATAAGATTTCTAACCAGGCGGGGGTTAGTGTATGACAAAATCGGTATCTAACCATCCTTCTTACAAGGAGTTTTCTTTTTTTATTGGATCGATTGCGTTGCCGTCAATGAATTAGTGGTAGCTAAACTCCCTGGCAATTTCTTCGTTCCCAACGCTTTGTTTCTCAGAGGATTATTCACCCCGGCAATCTCCGATGATCTAAGGGATATCCAAAATACAAACGGGATGGTTGCTTGTTACCCCAATCGCAATTAGTCGTTATCGCGACTCCGGAGTTGTCGAAAACGCATAACATCTTTTGAATTAAGAGGTTGACGAAGAGTTTGTATTGCCGATTTCTCTAGTGGTGTATACCCCCTCCACGCTTACTCCTAAGATTTCCACGTATCACCAATTAACAGGTTTAACCTCCTGCTTGCTCGATACCTCGATCCGCGGGAGACGGGAGCCGTAGCTTGCGGGGCTGCATCAATCGTGGATACGCAACCGAAGGATTTGTTCGGCATTCGAAAAACACCTTTCTCAAATGTGGGCTTTTCAAATTGAGAGTTTTCTCCAATTAAGTGGGAATAGTGCTAAATTACCTCCCTTCTCGAATCGCACCATCCCTGTAGTATATAGAAGCTTCCCTCTCCCTCTTAGTAGTAGGTAGAATTCGTATGAGAATATCCGCTAGAATTGTGAAAGTTTTATCAATAAAATTATCATTTCTCTGCGACCTAGGCATAATCAAAATTACTCCTTGTTTTCTTTTTATTACTTCACCTATTACTAATCCGTCAGTTGAAATTACGGAAGAAAGGTAAGAAATCTATTTGGAGAATAACTTGGAAGAGAGAAGTAGTCGAGTGATAAGTGGAATGAGATTTTAATTGGTGTCGGAAACTTCCGTCACGTTTCACCCCTATTTCGAGGGGTACTTAGTGAAACGGATACCCGCAAATTACTTGCCACTTCATCGCCTAAAGTCATAAAATAAAATCAGAGGTTTCACTGGTGAAATATCGCAGCTCGGGGAAAGGTGGCCGAGTGGTTTAAGGTGTGGCACCGGAAATGCTATGTAGATTTCTAGCTACCGAGGGTTCGAATCCCTCCCTTTCCTATTTCTATTATTACTTTCTCGGGATACTTTTGTCTATTCCTTGAAATGTAGTTGAACAATTATCTTGGAAAAGATGAAGTCGGAATAAGAGTTTTAATCTGTTTCCGGATACGGATAAAAAGGAGTTGAAAGAATACTTCAACAAAAACGATAGATGGGGGCTACTCTATCTCTTCACTTCGGTATCAAATGGACCGAAATAGCGCATAACTATAACTGGGAAACAACGTCGTGGGCCAAATCAACTTTTTTTTTAATCGGAAAATATTCCGTCACCCTCGAAACTAGAAGAGAAGGTTTTTAAATTTCAAGACTTAGAGGATTAAGAGGTAGACGGAATAGCTTTTCATGACTTTCTGCTAATCCGCCCCCCAACTTGCATCATTCGGAGTTTTCCAACTAAGTATTTTCAGGACAAATATCTACAAAGTATTTGATTGAATCGAATAAAAGCTTCTTCTACTAAGCTTTTCGAGAGTAATACTCAACAACTAACAATTCATTGATATCCAAATTGACGGATTCCCGGTTGACCAGATGGTTGACTAATCCCGTTGGTTCACCCGTTTTCGAAATAGACAGAGTTAGGTGATCTGGTACTTCGTTCCCACTGAGAGACTCACTCTTCGGAGCATTGGCAGAAGTTGGTCGGTTCCGAATACTGATAATATCCCTAGGTTTACATCGATAGCTTGGTATATCCACAACGCGATGGTTTACCAAAATATGTCTGTGACAAACCAGCTGTCGGGCAGCGGGAATTGTGGAAGCCATGCCTAACTGAAAAATAATATTATCCAGACGCATCTCAAGCAGTTGCAACGGAACTTGACCTGTCGAACCCCTAGTTCTTCTAGCAATGCGAACATATCTTAGTAATTGGCGTTCTGTCAATCCATAGTTAAGACGTAATCTCTGTTTGGCTTCCAAACGCACGCAGAATTGAGAAATCTTTCTCGACGTTGATTGGTCAACAGCAAGTCGAAATTCCCCCAAGTTAGACGTATTACTCTTACCCGTACCCGTAAGTCCTGGCAAATTTTTTAGACGACGCATCAATTTTAGACGAGGTCCTCGATACCGAGACGTAAAAACTCCTTTTCTATAAAATAAAATGAATGTTTTCCAAGTGGCAAAAAAAAAACTATGGGGTCGGCACGGAAATATTATTCATATCCACCACCAAATTTGGTAGAAGTTAATTGAAAATAGTATCTGTAGAAATCATAACATATAGTTAAAAAAATTGATAAATATCCACTTCGACTTGTTAAAAGTATTTGAATAGAAAGATGGGTGGAGTAGACGGAGATTCATTACTGGTGCATACAAAAATTTGTACTGAATGAGATGAATACGTTATGGCATATACATTTACATAAAGATTCTGTAAAGGAAACTTGCATATAGTAATGTGACAGGTGTATTGCTTCGAGTACTGTGTCCATATATACTTACTTTAGTGCTGAAGAGAAAAAAAAAAAGTGGAGGATAAGTCAATTGTTGCCAATTGATAGACAGAGTTTCTCGTGCGTATTCCCATTCTTAGCGAACGGGAGGCAAGGTTGGGAAAGAGCGCTGTAGAACAGAAGCGAAAAAAGTAGAATGTTTAGATTAGACATGCGCATATTTGTACATATGTGCTAATCTTTCCCACTTGATGACTTTTCACCTGGATAGAATGGAAGCAAGTTGACAAATAAAAGGAAAGTGCACCAAAATTACTTTGAACTTTCGATAATGAGGAAATATCTAGGTATTTTCCTTCGCGGTTCCTTGGGGCCTAAAGGTGGGGATATGGCGAAATGGTAGACGCAGCGGACTCAATCGGATTGAGCCTAGGTATGGAAACGTATCAAGTGGCAACTCCCAGATTCAGGGAAACCTGGGATTATTCAGCAGGCAATCCTGAGCCAAATCCCGTTCCACGTTGTGGAGTAGTGATCAGATCGCTAAAAAAGCGGGATAGGTACAGAGACTCGAAGGGGGTTATTCTAGCGGGCGAACTATTAATAACTAGTTTTCAAATATTGAAATGTTCGATGTGGTTGGCCGCATGAGGTAAAGCAGATAGAAAGATTGAAGTGGAGTTGGGAAAAAGGATTTCAGTCTTCGGAAGCAAGCTCATTTTAATGAGCTTAAAAAAAGCAGTCATACGCGGAATCGGGCCAATATTCAGTCTCAAAAGCACTAAGTATACCTACTATCTCATATTGGTGCCGCCAGTTCTGACATCTCCCCCCCCACCCGTCCTACCTAAGATCTCATCACATTTCTACGACTACTCTTCCCCCCTCAACGGATGAACCGGCAACAAATCTAATTTTTTTTTTCGCGAATAAAGGTAGAGCCCCATTCTACAAAGTTACCTATAATATAGGAGTGACGCAAGTTGCAGTAGAAGGAAAATCCGTTGGCTTTGGCCGTGAGGGTTCGATTCCCTCTATCCCCAGCAGTGAAACGTATTGGTTTTTTCATTTTCATTAGCATCAAATCCGATTGATCTAATTGCAATCAAAATTTGGGAAATCAATTTAAACCCGCTTGTTTTACCCATCAACGCATTTTGCAGATCAGCCATTCAGGCAGTTCAAATCCCTGAATGGCTTGATCAAACCCGAGTCTTCGGGTCTTACAGACAGCGTTAAACAAATCGGCAGAAACAAAATTGCAAATTTGATGAGTTGGGCAAAGACCCGAAAGCAAAGTTGCCTAATCTAAACTGTTTTGAAAACGAAACCTATACAAGTTGGCCGGGATAGCTCAGTTGGTAGAGCAGAGGACTGAAAATCCTCGTGTCACCAGTTCAAATCTGGTTCTTGGCAACTAAGAGAGAATTTTTTTCCCAAGTTGAGAAAACTGGTTTGAACCTATATTATAGGAACGAAATCCTCCTGGGAAAAGCTAGTTAGAAACTGAGATATTTTTGAATAACTGGATGAATCATTTGAGCTCCAATTTTGCCTGAAATTGCGTAATAGGTTGGGTAGAAAAAAGTTTTAATACTGAGTTTCTCCGTTTCTATTCAATTTAGTAGGCATCTTGTAACTCGTAGAAATTGGGTACCACGTAATCCTTACGGAGCGGCCAGCCAATCCAACTTTCAGGCATTAGTATACGCCTAAGGTACGGATGTCCTTGATAAATTATTCCTAACATGTCATAAGATTCACGTTCCTGGAATTCGGCACTTTTCCAAACCCAATAAACCGAAGGTATTTGAGGATTTGTTCTTGAAACAAAGACTTTTGCACATATTTCCTCGGGTTGATCCGACTGGTCTTGCATCTGAGTCAAGTGATACACACTAACTAGAGACCCCCCCGGCGTTGCGTCGTAAGCACATTGAGACCGTAGATAGTTGAATCCGTAAGCATATGGGGCAACAGCTGTAGACAACCACTCTTCCGACTTGACTTCCAAAATCTCGACACCTCTGTAGTCGTAACCCAAAGGTCGATGTGAGAAATTGTGTTTGGTTAACCAGGCAGATAATCGACCTCGCGTTTTTAGATTAAACTTCTCTTTATCAACGGTGTTCATGTTAGTTAGCACCTCTTTATGTTCTGCTGATCCCTCCAAAAAGAGTAGAATTAATCATTAAATTGCTGATTTTAATTCATCGTGTTCATTTGCAAACTTTTGACAATTTTCCGAAAAATTGGCTGGCGCCAATTTCGTACCACAATTTTCTCTATCCCAATTGTATTTTCCGGCACAGGTGCCCGGTACGAGATTAAGTTGGTGGCTTATACTAAAGTACTTCGTTCGGATGGGGCGAGACGCCCGGTTCACAAATCTGTTTCGAGCAATTTTCTTGCGGAGTTTCGTTACGGCATCCATGATAGCTTCGGGTTTGGGCGGGCAACCCGGCAAATGAATATCGACAGGAATTAATTTATCTACCCCGCGAACGGTACTGTAGGAATCCGTACTAAACATCCCTCCCGTAATAGTGCAAGCTCCCATAGCAATTACATACTTTGGTTCGGGCATTTGTTCATAAAGTCTTATCGGAGATGGGGCCATCTTCATTGTTATGGTACCAGCGGTGACAATTAGATCCGCCTGTCTAGGACTAGATCTAGGTACCAGACCATACCGGTCAAAATCAAATCGCGAACCTATTAGGGAAGCAAATTCAATGAAGCAACAACTGGTACCATATAAAAGGGGCCATAAGCTCGAGAGTCTGGACCAGTTAGAAAAATCACTAATACTAGCCATAAAAATTGAGTCTGACATACCCCCCTGAAGAGGCAGCTTTGACATCGAATTTGAGAAAGAGTCTTCACCTTTGTATTCAATTTTCCTTATGTTCTTTTTATCTAAATGGTCGGAAGTTAACACCATTCCGATGCTCCTTTTCGCCAAGCATAAACCAAGCCGACGATTAGTATAAATATGAATACAATTGCTTCGACGAATGCAAATAAGCCCAATTCCTCGAAAGATGTAGCCCAGGGATAAAGAAATACGGTTTCGACATCGGAGACCGTAAATACCAAGGCAAACATGTAATGACGTATCTGAAATCGAATCCAAGTGTCTCCCTTTGGTTCAATACCTGACTCGTAACTTGTTGACTTTTCTGGCCCCTCCCGGGGGGGGGCGGCAAACCTGGTAATAGAAAAAGCCAAAAGTGGAATAGATATACAGACTAATAGAAAAATCCGGAAAGAGTCATATTGGTGAGATAAAAACATCCACATACTCCTTTCTTCCCGATAATTACCGCTCTTTGATCCATCTAGGCAGGTTTACCACCTACAACCTCTCCAGAGAAGTGGGTTAGGTGTACAGTCCGCTTCTGTTGGTCACTACTAGAGCTAGTAATTACCACATTGAAATTGAAGATAAGCAGGAGATGTAGTTTCATTATTTCGATTTTCTTTTTTTTTTTTTTTTTTGAAAAAAAAATGAAGGCTACTTACTATTAGTATAGTAAGTACTCCGAGTCGATTGCGTGACATGCACATCGAATTAATTACCTGCTACAAGCAGGAATTGATCCAAATTACCCTTTATGGGTAACATTGGTTTAATGTATGAAGTTGATTAATTTAATTAATTAGGCATATAACTTAAACTGATTGAGCGGATCCTGACCTACCAATCATTCTTTATACCCAGCTTTTCTCTTTCCAAACAGATTAGGGCTATACGGATTTGAACCGTAGACATTCTCGGTTATGCAGATCGGAATAGAAAAACAAATTCTTAAACTGCTTGTTGAACCCAACATGCCACTTTCGCGGCATCGGGCTCTTTAACCAACTGTTCCCCAACTGGAGGGCAAACAAGCGCTGATATACCAACCTTCGTTTCACAGATAAGTGAGGAGAGATGGTTCCGGATGCTCGATTAATCCTTTTCTTTTACAGATATTCCTTCAAATTAGAAAATTGGGAAGAACTACATGATGAATAAGAACTGAATTAAGCAATCCCGAAGTATTTTGATAAGATTATAAGTTATGTGTTGACACAGGTTTGTCTCTGCTGGGCAGAAATCCAGCTCGCAAGCCTAAATAGTCTCTGTCGCTTGGAGAAGCTAGCTTCGCGAAACCTCCTACACCCGAAAGTTCGTGAAACGAGGAAGAGATTTCGTGTGGTCCTCACATTGTCCAACCATTTGTAGCATTGGAGAAACCAATTATCCACCATATCAACTTTCTGAAATCGATTTGCAATTGATTTGTCTGTCATGCTACTGTTCCTTTGTGGAAAAAAAAAAGTAAGGCAGAGATAGGTCATGCATTGTCTTGTTTTTGCATGAGTCGTTGGGTTTCGACCAATCTTCCAAAAAAACGTCGGCGCACGTGTAAGCGAGGCGCTCTACCGCTGAGCTATAGCCCTTGACAAAACCACTTGGGTAACAATCATGTTACTTGTAACAACTCACCTTTGTCAAGTAAATTAATGGACGGTAAGCGATAAAGTGTATAACCAGTATTTTTTTTTTCTAGTTATAGAACTAGAACTTGCTTCGAGCCACTTCTCGCGGGTATAATGAATTCACGCATGTGAATATGTGTCTATCTATGTATAGATACTGAGATATGCAAAAAAAAAAACTATCTAGTGACAGACCCAAAAATCGTAACTTGAACGCATAGATATTTGACATCGGCCTACTTAACTCAGCGGTGAGAGTATCGCTTTCATACGGCGAGAGTCATTGGTTCGAATCCAATAGTAGGTAACACTTATTAGATACCGCGACTACTAAATAGGCATCGAATCGGTACCTAATAAGATTAGTCGGTACCTAATAAGATAAGTTTTCACTGTTTGCAAGATTTGTTGAACGCGGAGCACCGTAACACTATTAAAATACGGGATTCTTGCACCGAATTGGGAATATCATATTAGGTTTACAAAAGAAAAGACAAACTAAACGATAGTTGAAGCTTCCAATCTGGCTTTAGCTCTTTTAAATGTCAAGTTGGCTTCTATTAGCTTTCTCCTGCCTTCTGCTTCAGCTAACTCGGCTTGAGCCGTTTGAAAACTTTTTCGAGCTTCCTCAGGATCAATTTCGCTAGCTCTCTCTGCCTCGTTGACTAATATTATCACTCGATTATTATCTATCATGGCGAAGCCACCCATCGGTGCCATTGCAGACCATTGCTTATCACTACGTATTTTTAAAACCCCCATATCCAAAGCTGCAAGGAGGGGTGCATGATTAGGTAGTATGCCAATCTGACCACTATTGGTGGATAAAATAATTTCCCATACCTCAGAATTCCAAACTATTCGATTAGGAGCCATTACACAAAGACTTGATACCATACCTCTTATTGACCCCCCGCTTGCAAAGCCGCGGCTTTTGCGGCGGCTTCATCAATATTGCCAACTAAATAAAAAGCTTGCTCGGGGAGATTATCCAACTCTCCAGGAAGAATCATTTGAAATCCCTTAATTGTTTCTGGTAAACTAACATATTTACCCGGAGAACCCGTGAATACTTCCGCTACAAAAAAAGGTTGTGATAGGAAACGCTCTATTTTTCGAGCTCTAGCTACAGTCAAACGGTCCTCTTCGGATAACTCGTCTAGTCCGAGAATAGCTATAATATCTTGAAGTTCCTTGTAACGCTGCAAAGTTTGCTTAACCCCTTGTGCCGTCTCATAATGCTCCTCACCTACAATCCAAGGCTGCAACATAGTTGAAGTCGAATCTAACGGATCTACGGCCGGATAGATACCTTTTGCCGCTAAGCCCCTCGAAAGCACAGTTGTAGCATCTAGATGTGCAAATGTTGTAGCGGGGGCTGGGTCAGTTAGATCATCTGCAGGTACGTAAACAGCTTGAATGGAAGTTATTGACCCTTCCTTAGTAGAAGTAATTCTTTCCTGTAAAGATCCCATTTCTGTCCCAAGGGTCGGCTGATAACCCACGGCCGAAGGCATTCTACCAAGTAATGCTGAGACCTCCGACCCCGCCTGAACGAAGCGAAAAATGTTGTCAATGAACAGAAGTACATCTCGCTTATTGATATCTCGGAAATATTCCGCCATTGTTAGAGCAGTTGAGCCAACTCTCATACGAGCTCCCGGTGGTTCATTCATCTGACCATAAACCAAAGCCACTTTTGATTCCGATATATTTTGTTCATTAATAACTTTTGACTCTTTCGTTTCCATGTAGAGGTCATTACCCTCACGTGTACGTTCCCCCACCCCGCCGAATACAGATACACCTCCATGAGCTTTCGCAATATTGTTGATTGATTCCGTGATAAGAACTGTCTTCCCAACTCCGGCTCCGCCAAATAAACCAATTTTTCCACCTCGACGATAGGGGGCCAAAAGATCTACAACTTTAATCCCCGTTTCAAAAATCGATAGCTTGGTATCCAATTGGGTAAATGCCGGAGCGGATCTGTGAATTGGAAATGTTGCACTATTTTGAACGGGACCCAAATTGTCTACGGGTTCACCGAGGACATTGAATATTCGGCCGAGAGTAGTTTCACCAACGGGAACACTTAGAGGAGCTCCCGTATCAACAGCGCCCATACCTCTCATTAAACCATCTGTGGCACTCGTGGCTACGGCTCTTACTTCATTGTTACCTAACAATTGTTGAACTTCACAAGTAACATTAATCTCCTGGCCCGCCGAGTTTCGTCCTTTGACTACTAGTGAGTTGTAGATGCTAGGCATTTCCCCAGGGGAAAAAGCTACATCCAATACTGGTCCAATGATCTGGGTGATGTAGCCCACGTTTTTTTCCACCAATTCAGAAATTTCGAAAAGGGGAGAACTGATTTTCATAACTGTTTCGGTGTGTTTCCTTTATTCTTTATTTAGTTGCTGAATCGATAGAAGTATGTGGTATTTCGCCGCCAATTGGTCGTTGATAAGAATAGAGGTCCACTCATTTTACCTTTACTTGCCCCCCCCCCCCAATTTGGGAATGGGTCTACAAAAAAATAAGATGAAGCGATAAAAGGAGTCTGGGATTGAAAAGAGTTTTTTGTTTTTTCACGACCTAAATACCCGCGAAATTAGTGCTCCATCTAGCAAATTTTTACTATGGGTTCATTTGTTTTTTCTCTTTCCGGATCTTCCAGACGTAAGGGGGACCAATCCTTAGTTAGTTTGTAATCCACGCACCAGTCTAACCACGAACGGATTCCCGAGTCAATGTCTCGGGGTAGAACGAAATGACCCTCGTTTAGCAGTTTATGTGGGAAACCGTGATGATTAGTTGCACCCCGCATCGGACGCGGTATAAAATAATAATGTTCCATTTCCAAAGTGGATTCTTCACAGGTATACGTATTGTGTGGAGGTTGAATTCCCAAACCCACCTCACGTCTTACGTCGAAATACTCTACCTATGCCGAGCAGATCTCCTCATTACAAGATTTACTATTTCAGTCATAGGGAGGAACAAACTCATGTCGCCACAAACGGAGACTAAAGCAGGTGTTGGATTCAAAGCTGGTGTCAAAGATTACCGATTGACCTATTACACTCCCGAATACAAGACCAAAGACACTGATATCTTAGCGGCTTTCCGAATGACTCCACAACCTGGAGTACCGGCTGAAGAAGCCGGAGCTGCAGTAGCTGCAGAATCTTCAACGGGTACATGGACTACGGTATGGACAGACGGACTTACTAGTCTTGATCGCTACAAGGGCCGGTGCTACGATATCGAACCCGTAGCTGGAGAGGAGAATCAGTATATTGCATATGTAGCTTATCCCCTGGATTTATTTGAGGAAGGTTCCGTCACTAATATGTTGACTTCTATTGTAGGAAATGTCTTTGGCTTTAAGGCCCTACGCGCCTTGCGTCTGGAAGACTTACGAATTCCTCCCGCTTATTCCAAAACTTTTCTAGGCCCCCCTCACGGTATTCAGGTGGAAAGGGATAAACTAAATAAATATGGACGTCCCCTATTGGGATGTACAATCAAGCCAAAATTGGGCTTGTCCGCCAAGAATTATGGTAGAGCCGTTTATGAGTGCCTCCGCGGTGGACTTGATTTTACAAAAGATGATGAAAACGTGAATTCCCAACCGTTTATGCGATGGAGAGATCGATTCTTATTTGTAGCAGAAGCTCTCTTCAAATCCCAGGCCGAAACCGGCGAAATCAAGGGACATTACTTGAATGCCACTGCGGGTACGTGTGAAGAGATGATGAAAAGAGCTGTTTTTGCTAGAGAATTGGGTGCACCAATTGTCATGCATGACTACCTGACGGGGGGGTTTACTGCAAATACCAGCTTAGCCTTCTACTGCAGAGACAATGGGCTACTTCTGCACATCCACAGGGCGATGCATGCTGTCATCGATAGACAGAAAAATCACGGTATACATTTTCGTGTATTAGCCAAGGCATTACGCATGTCCGGTGGAGATCACATCCATGCTGGAACTGTAGTGGGCAAATTGGAAGGCGAACGAGAAGTTACCCTAGGATTTGTCGACTTACTCCGCGACGATTACATTGAAAAGGATCGTAGCCGTGGCATCTATTTTACCCAAGATTGGGTATCCATGCCAGGTGTATTCCCCGTAGCTTCGGGAGGTATCCACGTTTGGCACATGCCTGCCTTAACCGAAATTTTTGGGGATGACTCCGTCCTACAATTTGGCGGGGGAACATTGGGACACCCCTGGGGAAATGCACCCGGTGCCGTAGCTAACCGAGTTGCATTAGAGGCTTGCGTACAGGCCCGTAATGAAGGCCGCGACCTCGCCCGCGAAGGTAACGAAATCATCCGTGAAGCTAGTAAGTGGAGTCCAGAATTAGCTGCCGCATGCGAAATATGGAAAGCAATCAAATTTGAATTTGAGACAATTGATACGTTGTAAATAAGTGCAAATTGCCAAATTTCTTTGCTTTGCTCTAGCACCTGTCCGGAAAGAGAAATGATTATGAGACATACTAGGAGTATCAGGAAATAAATTTTCTTACTGATATTCCTGGTACTTCCAAGTTAGGTTGGTGGCTAAATAAGGGTAAGCGCGTGTATTCAAAACACAGATCCGAGGGTTCGAATCCCCACCAATTCATATCAAAAATGAGAGAGAATAATTAACGGCCCTATGTCGTACTTGATAATGATTTACTTGGTCATCCAATTTCATTATGTATGATTTCCAATATATTGTTTTACTCGTTTCATTGGATAATTGGAATTAAACACCTAAAATATGACTGATTAAGTAGCTGAAACAATTAGCAAATCTTCAATCTTTGTCAATGAACTCGGAGCTAGTCCCAATTTGCTGGTACCCTCCTCAATTGAACGAAGATTCCGCCGCTTCAAGAAAGAAAGAAATTGGGGATTTGTTTGTTATACAAGCTAACAAAACGAATGAGGAGATTGTTACGTCTGTAATAAATTGGTTTGAAGATAGGCAAAAATTTGGTGGATTAATTGGAGCTTTTCTTGAAGAAGCTACAAGAAGCTCTATGACAAATGAGAGAGATAGACGAATAAGCGTCAACGCAAACAAGGGATTATGGGCTCGGTGTGATAACTGTGGAAATATGCTTCATGTAAAATTTTCGAAACAAAATAGAAGTGTTTGTGAAGAACGCGGTTATCATCTTTCGATGAGTAGTATGGAAAGGATCGAACTCTCAATTGATCCTAACACGTGGATTCCTTTGGATGAAGACATGTCCGCAAGAGACATTTTAAGTTTCTCTGACGAGGATTCTCATGAAACTCGTATACTTCTTTCCCAAGAAAAGACAGGTTTAACCGATGCTGTTCAAACAGGTATAGGATATCCGAATGGAACACTTATAGCACCTGGCGTTATGGACTTCCATTTTATGGGAGGAAGTATGGGTTCCGTAGTGGGTGAAAAAATTACTCGTTTAATTGAATATGCCACTCAAAGGCTTCTGCCACCAGTTTTGATTCGTGCCTCTGGGGGAGCGCGTACGCAGGAAGGGACGTTGAGCTTGATGCAAATGGCTAAAATTTCTTCTGTTTTGCAACTCTATCAGGTTCAAAATAAATTGCTTTACATATCCGTTCCTACTTATCCAACCACAGGTGGTGTTACTGCCAGTTTCGGGATGTTGGGAGATATAATTATTGCCGAATCTAAAGCCTATATCGCATTTGCAGGTAAGAGGGTAATTGAATAAACGTTGCGCCAGAAGATACCTGACGGTTTTCAAGCAGCTGAATCTTTATTTGATAACGGGCTACTCGATTCAATCGTTCCACGTAATCTTCTGAAGGGTGTTTTGAGCGAAATATCTGGGCTTTACTTATCAGTTCCTTATAACAAGAATTGAGGAAAGGAAGGTTTAATTTGTTCTTGTACCACTTCCCGCGGATACGTATCTTATCTATTTACCAAGGGACGTTCCTTTGCCGTCGGTGTATTTCTCAAAGAATCCCGTGAGACAAAATATTTTAATTAAATTAATTTTGTAGATTGGGAAGCCCTTCCCTTTAAGGGACGGAGGGAATATCATTAGGTACTAGAGGGAGTAGTAGAACGGAAATACGTTGCCGTATAAATATTTTTTTTTTTGCGAGGCAATTTCACCATGACAGCATCTTACCTACCCTCCATTTTAGTACCACTAGTAGGTATATTGCTTCCAGCAGTTACAATGGCCTCTCTTTTCCTATATATAGAACGGGATGAAATCCTGTAATCTTCTCCCGAGATAGACTGAAAGTGGGTCTGCCACTCTGCTCTTCCTACAAAGTAAATTACCTATCTATCTTTAGCCAAACCCCAATCGGGGTGACCCCCATCGCCTAATACCCCTGCCTGATTTTTCCGCCAGTCAAATATGTTGGTTGATACTATCGCAATCTATGTCTCATTCTCGCTTTCAATAGAATTGGGATATAGATTGATCATCTATTGACAAGTGGAATAATTCACTTTGAAAGAGTTGACAAATCATAAACTATAGCTGCAACTTATTCCTTTATCGCCTGATGCAGGCGAAATAGAAGTAGACAAATGGACGGCAGAACAAAAGGGAGGTAGAAATAAATCCAACGATAAAATCAAAGCATTTATTACGCAATTTGAGGAAATAATAATGATGAATTCCCGCCCTACATGGATCCAAGTAGAGTTCATAAGAGGATCACGTACGTTTGTAAATTTGTGTTGGGCCTGCATCCTCGTCTGTGGAGCAACAGGTTTTTTACTCGTTGGATTTTCTAGTTGCATTGGCAAAGATCTGATCCCCATACTTTCGTCCAAACAGATTGCATTTATTCCCCAAGGTCTTGTAATGTGTTTTTACGGGATTGCCGGCCTCTTCCTTGGATTATATCTATGCTGTACCGTTTTTTGGAATGTGGGGAGCGGATATAACTATTTTGATAAGCGGGAGGGTATTTCTTCCATCTTTCGATGGGGCTTTCCTGGTAAGAACCGCCGTATACACATCCGACTCATACTGGGAGATATTGAAGCGGTTGGTTTAAGAAGTCAAGAAGGTCTTTTTCCAAGTCGGATTCTCTACCTAAAAGTGCGGGGTCGGCAAAGTATTCCTCTCACCAGAATCGGCGAAAATTCAACTCCGGAGTATATGGAGGAAAAAGCTGCCGAGCTTGCTCGTTTCTTACGTATATCAATCGAGGGATTTTGAAATTCAATCTGAAAATCCTATTTTTTTTTTTACGGAAATTTTTTGCGAAATAGTGCAAAAGGGCGATAAGAAAGAAAGATTTTGAGCATATTTTAGAGAAATAGAAAATAACTTAATTTTAAAATGAGAATTTACCTGACGCGTCTCCTATTTTGTTTTGCAAATTTTCTCCCAAGGTTAATGGAGAATTAATGTATGAAATTATGTCAGTGGAAACGGACACTTATCCGATGGTTTTTAAATACCCCACATCGTTCTTTGGATAGAGCTTATGAAGCTAGTAAGCATCTGCAACCCAATTTTCCGTCTTTTACACAACTGAAGTTATTTTCCATGGCGGCGGGTAATTCTTCATGGGCCCGAGCAGCTTTTACTTTTAAAGCTACGGTTTTCAAAAAATCTAGATATGTCATATATTACAGTCTTCTGGAACACAGATTTAGTCTATCTCTTTGGGGAATACTTAAATATTCAGGGATTTATTTTTGTACGGAGATCCTTCGGTCATTTCCGAAAAAGCGCTGCAAATCCCATCCCTATCGTGTAGACGGCTATCCGGCAGGAAGTTGTTTAGATCCGCCTCTGCATGAACCTCTAGATACTTCAACTCCCAAGAAGATATCTTTAGTGTCTTGTTCTAATTCTTACATGCGTAACAAAACAGATAATGGAAAGGTAGGATCTAGGAATGTATCGGAATACAAACTCGAAGGCGATTTTGCCTCTACAAGTAAATCCATTTATTACAAGTTAAATAATCTGGAGAAAATGAATAGAAAATTAGCTTGGATCGAAGCCGTTTCGAGTGAGTTTTCTTTTTGGGAAAAACTTCGTTCCAAACAAATCTTTCCATTTCAAAATGAAAAAGATTTGATTGCAGAACCGTTTAACTACGAATTAGCAGTTTCTCACCGCCGTCCAGTAATTTACGAGTCAATTAGTTTGGTGCCTCGGTCTGTAACTCGTACCTTATCCAGATTCAAGGCGGAGTTAACAAATCAATCAAATTTAAATTTATCAGTCCATAATAAATTTGATTTAGCTAAGAACCAAGCCTCTGTTTCCCTCCAATATGTTGGATTCCTTCTCTTTCTTTTCCCGATTCAAATTGCTATAGAAAATTGGTTTTTGGAACCCCGGATTAGGGGTTGGTGGAACATACGTCAAATCCAATTATTTTCAAACGTGTTTCAGGAAGAAAACGCTTTGAAGCAGCTCCGAGAAGCAGAGGCATTATTCCGGTTAGACGATGTGATTGGCAACTTGGCAGATACGCAGTTGCAAAATTTTGATACGGATGCGCGCAACGAAACTACTCGATTAGCAATGACGTATGACGAGCTAAATATTCAGCTACTACTGCGGCTAGCAACCAACGCAATTAGCATTGCCACTTTATTTCCCCTACTGATATTCGGGCGAAAGAGACTCGCGGTTTTAAATTCCCGGATTCAAGAGTCATTTTATAGTTTAAATGACACAATGAAGGCGTTTTCCATCCTTCTATTAACTGATTTATGTGTAGGGTTTCACTCGCCCCATGGTTGGGAAATACTAGTACAGTCCCTTTTCGAATATTTTGGGTTGACTCCCAATAAATATGTAACTCCTCGCTTCGTCTCAACCTTTCCAGTTATTTTAGATACGCTATTTAAGTATTGGATCTTTCGTCACTTAAATCGAACATCTCCTTCAATTGTAGCAACTTATCATACAATGAGTGAATGACAACCATTCTTATGAATTTTTTGTTATTTCCGCTCCTTTTTTAATTTAGTTGGATTTGTACCTCCCCCCTGCTCATTGTCGTTTGCCACCCGTTAGTGAGAAAATGGAAGGAATGTAGGGAAGGAAAGAATTGGAGAAGGAATAGACTTCCTAACATTCTACAATGTCACGACCTGGTTGTACAAATATTCAGGACTAATTATTGACCTATGCAAACAGCGATTACCAAAAAGTGGATGAAGGAATGGTGGATTTTATCACTGGCGGCATTAATCAGTTTTGGCAAATTAAGCTGTCCATCTGTATCAAATGCATATCCAATTTTTGCGCAACAGAACTACGAAAATCCACGCGAAGCCACAGGTCGTATTGTGTGTGCCAATTGTCATTTAGCCAAAAAAACTGTTGATCTTGAGGCTCCGCAATCTGTTCTTCCCGATACTGTATTCGAAGCAATTGTTAAGATTCCTTACGACACGTGGATAAAATAAGTACTAGCAAATGGTAAAAAGGGGGGGCTGAATGTCGGCGCCGTTCTCATCTTACCCGAAGGATTTGAATTAGCTCCCCCTAATCGTATTCCAACCGAATTAAAAAATAAATTAGGAAAATTATCGTTTCAAACTTACCGACCCGGTGAAAAAAATATAATTGTCGTAGGTCCAGTACCGGGCAAGTTATACAGCGAGATTATATTCCCAGTTTTATCACCAGACCCCGGTACCAATAAAGAAGCACATTTTTTAAAATACCCTATTTACGTAGGGGGAAACAGGGGGAGGGGACAAATCTATCCGGATGGGAGCAAGAGTAACAACACGGTTTATACCGCTTCAGCGACGGGAAAAATAAAGAGGATTACTCGGAAAGAGGGAAAAGGTGGGTACGAAATTATCATTGAGGAGTCATCCGGGGGTCGTGAAGCAATTGATGTTGTACCTCCCGGCCCCGAACTTATTGTTTCGGAAGGTGAGTTTGTTAAAGCGGATCAACCGTTAACTAATAACCCCAATGTCGGGGGATTCGGTCAGGGAGAAGTAGAAATCGTACTACAAGATCCCCGTCGGATCCAAGGTCTCTTAGCTTTCTTTGCATCGGTTGTTTTAGCACAGATTTTTCTTGTGCTTAAGAAGAAACAGTTTGAAAAAGTCCAGTTGGCTGAAATGAATTTCTGATTACATCCTTTTCCGGGATCCACCCCCCCCCTCACAGCAGATAAACCATTTGAATCGCTGCTCTACCGGGTGTATGAAAAAACGTCATTTCTTACTTCGTTACTCGGGGGTTCCGGACGTGATCTGTTAATTGTTAGCAGTTAGTCAATTTGAGCAGGTGTTCTTGGATAAACAAACGAGGGAGAGGTCAGCTTACAATTTACATAGTGGAATGTGTATGGTCAGTTGTACCTGCTGATGGACAAGTTGATTTGGAGAATTTTGCAGAGTCGGGAATGTTGGTGAAATCGGCACCACCAACACTCCCGAGACTACCAAAATGTCTTTCCCAGGGTAATTAATTTACGCTATTTTTAACCCGACTCTGTCAGATTTGAATCAGCAATTTACAAATGCAGCGGAATAAATGAAGAGAGAGGTTGAAAACAAAAATTCTGACGAACTCACTTACATATTAATAATTTTTAATAAAAAATTTTGTTGATTTATCAGTATATAGGTAGTATGCTAAAAATTTTGAAATAATACTAATAGGATTAGTTACTAGCAAAGTTTGCTACGTATACGTAAAGATTTAATCTTTTTTTTTTCCTCTCCTCTTTCTTAGTTAGAAAGAGAAGAAAAACCGGAAACTTTGTTTGTGAAATTGGAATTTGGTACAACTTTCCTACTTAATTCACAGTTGAAGCAGGGGAAAAGGTAGGTGTTGACTACTTACTGACTTACACCTCCACAAATTTTTTCTAGAGAGATGATCCTAACCCCGAATAAGCTCCGTAAAAAAATACACCCGGCAAACCTATCACAAGTGTACCGGCTACAGTACCTACCAACCGCAAGGGAACCCTTCCAGTGGTATTTGTCATCTGCCACCACGCCTCCTTCCCGTTCCTTCTCTTTATAGCTGTTAACCGGCCGCGACTCCAGACATGAACGGTCACAAATAATTGGGATCTCGATCTTTTCCAGACAATTTTGTCTAAATTCTAATTAAAGAAATAGTTGGAAGAAGGAACGGCAAGTACGAAAATCAGCAATAGTCCCCGATAAAGGCTTGTACGATTCGGCTCCACGCTCTGCTTATTTGGATTTGGTTGTGTCGTATATTCAGGGCTCGCCAAAAACTATCTCTGAATGAATTGCGTAGCTGATATAGACCCTGGGGAGAAAACCGTAGGTACAGCTAATCCATGGACAGCCAACCATCTAACAGTGAAAATTGGATAAGTTTTATCTAAAGCCGTTGGTTTCTCCTAAAAGGATTTTGTGAATGCATCAACTTGTTCTAGCGAGTCGAAGCGACCAGTTATTAGAGGAACTTCTTGTCGGCTCTCCGAAAAATATTCGTTTGGCCGGGGGCTTCCAGAAACGTCGTAAGCTAAACCTGTACTTACAGACAGCCAGCCTGCGATAAACGGGGAGGGTATAGTAATGCTGTGAATGACCCAGTATCGAATACTAGTGATGATGTCGGCGAAGGGGCGCTCTCCTGTATTCCCAGACATGTTTAACTCCGTATCTATCTATCTTGTAATATCAAAAAGACTTCGGTTGTTTCCCGAATGGAGGAAAGGAGGTCAAAGGGGTCGAGGGAAGAGATGCGAGATGCACCGGCAAAAACAAAACCCTTTGAGGGAACGGGAACTCCTATAAATTAGGTTGTCACTATTATACCCGAGGTATACTCAAAATATGCTGGGTCAGTATAGCTATTTCACGTACAATGCGGCAAGGTTACCCGTTACAAGATCAACATCTGATCTAATACTGGTAAAATCTTCGTTTTTACCTATCGTCGTTCATCTAACACGTAAACAATACGGATGGGACTATAGGGCCCGGCTTCCAAGCGATGCAGTAAACCTGTAAACATTAGCAGCAATCTTTCCTGATTGTACTGCCCCGTAAGGTCCCCTGCCCGCGCATAATCGGGCAAGCAAGGCATTACCTTTTTCTACGCACATTGGACCCACAATTAAAAAATTTGAGGAATAGTCCAAAGAAATGGCGAAGACTGATTCCTCAACTACGTAGCTATCGGCCTCGTGGAGGATGAATTCGAAGTATGATTTCCCCGAATCTGCAAAATTGAAAAATTTTAATCTCCCAGACATACACTTGATTAGATATAACGTACCATATTTAAGATTTAAGTAAACAACTTTGATTTGGGGACTCGGGATGATAAACTACCCAAGAAAGTTATATACTAACCCATCTGCTAGACAATCTTGTATTCAGATATATGTTCACTTCACTAAGCTACTTTGCTTTTCTGATGCTCGCATTAACTTTTACCCTAGCTCTATTTGTTGGATTGAACAAAATTCAGATTCTGCAACTCATTACATCATTACTACTTCTCGAAGATAAGAGGAGATCAAAACTAGAAAGGGTCTTTAACACATATCGATTACTAATCCGTCGCACCTACCAACAATCAATTACTAGTTAATGTGTAAGGTATTTTGGTAAGTATTTGTTTGTATCAAATGTTTACAAATTGAAATGGTTGAAGCATTACTCTCTGGAATTGTGTTAGGTTCGATTCCAATAACCCTAGCTGGATTATTTGTAACTGCATACCTTCAATACCGACGGGGCGATCAATTAGATATTCGATGAATATCTAGTTAGATATCGTCCTAAACAAAAGGGATATTTTGGGATTGGGAAGGTAAATGAATTAAAAATATATATGGCGAAAGCCCCCCCCCCCCTCCCACCACTATTCCTTTCGAGTATTTTCTGTCCGTATTTCAAAAACAATTAGCAGATGTGGAAGATCGCTTCTACAACGATAATCTTTAGTTCTACGTCCACTTCAATTTTGGGGCGTATCGCTTAAGCAATCCCTAGCAGTAGGCACGCCCTGCAGGATTCGAACCTACGACATCGGGTTTTGGAGACCCGCGTTCTACCGTACTGAACTAAAGGCGCCTCTTTCTGGAAGGGGTTACTTTGACCTATGAAGGAAGTGGGAGTTGCAGCATCTTTCCTCCCCAGCGTGAAGGGAAGAAAAAAGTGTTGACTTCCCTTTTTTTTTTTGTAGGGAGAAAGGAGGTAGAGATCAAGTAAGTGGGGCAACAACTGTCACCCCTGCCAGTTGTTCCACGTATAGGAGATAGGGATGACGGGATTTGAACCTGCGACATTTTGTACCCAAAACAAACACGCTACCGAGCTGCGTTACATCCCTTTTGGTTGTACTTGATACCATCAACCCCTTGCTTGTTATTCGATCCAATTGATTATAATCTTTTCCCACGAATACTGGCTACCGTCGAAGTAGGAATGCATTTTTTGGGAAGCTGCTAATCCCTGCCCTCTCTTTATTTTAATTCCCACTTTTCATTCTCTACACCACTTCTCGACTTAGTATTCTGGAGTCGGGTACTGGAAAAAACTTTATTCTTCTTTCAAGTAAATGTGAGAATTTGATTTAGATATAGTTAGATTTTAAGTAGTAAAGCTGGTGAGGATAAAGGCAAGTAGGTAGGGAAATAAAAAATTGATAAGAAGGAGGATTCCAATGCAACATGTAAAAATATATCTTTCCACAGCCCCTGTTGTAGCTACAATATGGTTTGGCTTACTGGCTGGTTTATTAATAGAAACAAATCGATTCTTTCCGGATGCTTTATTATTTCCATTTCCCTAACTTATTGTTATTAACTAAACCAAAGGAGCCGTGTAGGAACCATACGAAGTGAGAACTCTATGGTTCGTCATACACGTAATAATGACTCAATTTAGTGATGGGAGTGTTTAATCTATTTACTTCATAGGTCGAAACTTCGTAAGTAGTTCGTTTCTATTGCTATGGATCTACATGCGACCCTCACCCCCTCTTTTTGGGGAAACTAATTAAATTAGAGTACATCTGATTCCATGGCCAATACTAAAGATGCAAGGGTAACTATTGCTTTGGAATGTACAAGTTGTATTCAGAGAAAAACCAGTGGAAAATCCGCGGGTCTTTGCCGATACACTACACGTAAAAATCGTCGTAACACACCCGCTCGGCTGGAGTCAGAGAAGTATTGCTTCCATTGTCACAAGCATACCTTGCACAAAGAGTCGAAGAAGTAAAAAAAAAAAAAAAAATTGCAATTGGTTCGGAGGGAATCGATATCCAACATAAGTAAATATCGGTAGTTACAAAGAAATATCATGAATAAATCTAGACACTCTTCCCGTAGGCGTTCTCCGTCCATTCGTTCTGATGAAACTATTGATTACAAGAATACGAGTCTACTTCGTCGATTCGTGAGTGAGCAAGGCAAAATATTATCAAGACGAATGAATAGATTGACCTCGAAGCAGCAACGTTTGATAGCTACGGCAATAAAAAGAGCCCGCATCTTGGCCTTGCTGCCCTTTTCAAATAACGAAAGTTAGATTATTAAATAGAATAAATTAATCTCTAGCAGATTCTTTAACTTATCAAATGAGCATTTACCGCGAAACAGATGCAATTCAAGGTAGTTTTGAGTTTTGTTGAGTCAAACCGATCGATATCTACGAGGTAGTCTGTCCTTCCGCCCCCCCCCCCTTTTTTTTTACTACGAGAAATACGTAACTCAATTTGGAATTTGGTTTATTCGCCTCTCTTCTGTCTAAATGAGACTTAGAGAGGCGTAACTTTACCGCCGCGGATCATCAAATTTTTATTTTGCTAACTTTTTCTATGATCATAGAAAAACAGTAGGCATCTGGAGTAGCGATTTGAGCAAGTGTCTTGCGATTCAAGGCAATCCGATTTTTGTACAAACTATGAATTACCGAACTGTGGGTAATTCCATCTCTCCGCGCTGCTGCATTAATCCGAGCAATCCAGAGACGGCGAAAGGCTCTTTTGCTATTATTTTTATCTACATAAGCATAAGCTAAAGACCTACCCCTTCGCTGGTTTGCCGTTCTAAACAATTTTGAATGAGCCCCCCGAAAACCGGACACAAAATCGAGAATGTTTTTGCGATACTTCCGAGCCACAGATCCTCGTTTTACTCTAGTCGTTATACGTATAGCCTCACAAAAATCTCAGATTTTCAATAAAAAAAAAAAATAATCTATTGATTTTCTAGTTCTTCCATTTCTTTAAATAGTTTTACTTCAACATCCGTAACTAGAGATGTCAATTTTGGGAGTGATAAACTCCGTATCTTCAAAGCATAATTACTCAAATAACTCATTGAAGTTTTTGAAACCCCAACCGCAGATTTCTACTTTGCTTGTTAAGGGTTTCAACGCCACATACCATGTATCCTTCAAACTAGTTGCCTCATGTTCTGCCGAGGGGTGTAAGTAAGTTGCAATACCTTTTTCCTCTTTTTATTCTTACCTCATGTGAGAATTAGATATTCCAATGGCTTTTGCTACTCCGGCTTTCCTTTCCGCAAGTACTCCGATACTCACCTTCCCGCCTACTAGGCTAAAAGGCATACGTTGTACCAAAAATGTTACAGATTCCGATGTTTCCGTGGTCAATTTGTCTTGGCAGTTGGATCCCCCCTATATACCGGAGTATAGACTTGTTCCGAGATCGGATAAGTGGAACTACTGTTGGTGGGCCGCACGATCCCCAATATTTCACTCAGCTTCTTGACGCTTTTTGAATCAGATTTCTTAGTTGATAAAGGAAATCATATGTATAGTTGCGATATTTTATCCGGGGGTTAGCAGAATGGCTGACCCTAGTTGTTGCCGCCGAGGTGTAATTGGCAAAGTAGGTGTGAAAGTTGATACCACCAGCCCAGCCCGACTTCGTTTGATAACTAAATTTTTATTATTACCGATTTACCTCCACCTTCCCAAATTGAAAAGATCGGGTTCGCACCGATTTCAACCACGAATTGCTATTTCCCATCGAAACAGGTGGATTATGAATTTTTTACCACTTCATCTGGTAGATTATCCTGCAGCATTGATCTCCAAATAGTTTAGGTTCTCGATCCAAACAAGTCACACATACACCCTAGTACACACTCCCCGCCGTTGGGGGCACCCACGAAGAGCGGGGGATTTCGTCCCACTCTCCAGCCGTTGCCTCGCCTTCCTAATAAGTTGTTGGTTTGTCGGCATGCTTGAAAACGCAGAAGATTGATCCGGTTTGAAAGATTCTCAACCAATTGGTAAAATTTGACGCATTTTCACACCCAATAAGACCTTTATATTTCCGACCTATCAGAAATAACTTTGCAAATCTGTTTCTATCTGCTTCTAAAGGGGTGAATCATTAACTTAAAATACATGAAACTGCGAAGAAAAAAAAAATTGAATTTCGGGTAATTTTTTTTTTCAATGAATCTTCAGCGTGAAACATTTTCCACCGCTACTAGATCCGCAACACCGTAATCCTGGGCTTCTTCCGCTGACAAAAATACATCTCTTTCCATGTCCTCGGAAATTAACCACAAAGGTTTGCCAGTTCTTTGGGCATAAACTTTGGTTATACAATCACGTAGTTTCGACGCTTCCTCCGCTTCCATGACACATTCTCCAGCCTGTCCGTCATAATATGAACTAGCGGGTTGATGAATCATCACCCTGATTAGGTGACTCTGATTAAGTCTAACTGTACAAGCAGATATTCTGCATACGGCTACCTCATACAACTGCAGTTTAAAGCCAACGAAGTTTGCCTACTTTGATAAATTTATAAGTAAATAAATAGAAATCTATAACTATATTGATTTCTATTTAGGAATTAATCGTTCTTTTGCAGGCCTTTGCTTACTTCGTTGTCGGTCCCTCCCTCACTCTTTCCATACTACATGTATGAAATGGCATTGTTGTATTTCACCATCCTTCCCTATGGAGTACTACGATGGCTCCGTCACTTAATTGCCTTTGCAATCCCGAAGTTTGCTATGTATACCCCCGATGGACGAAGGAATCAACACTGTTCGAATCCCAAATTCTGTTTTTTACTGGAAGGAGAAGAAAAAAAAAAGTTAGGATTTTGATACACCATATATCTTATATGACTTATGACGCTAAGATATATTGAATTTAATCTATGGCAAATCTAACACGAGTTAAAAAGATTTCCTTGATTCCGTTTATCTTTTCAGTACTTCGCTATTTTAATTTTAACTAAATATGTGTGGTGTGGAGAAAATCACTAAGTACTGGTTGCCATGCTATTGTTACCTCAATCGAGCGAAGGCAAAATATTAATTTAGACAAATCATTGGCGCCAAGCGTGGGGCAGTGCTATACGTCTGGTAATCTCTCCTCCAGCCGAAATAGAAGATCCCATTGAAGCGGCGAGTCCCATGCAAATAGTATGTACATCTGGTACAACAAATTGCATCGCGTCGTAAACAGATATTCCGGCTAATACTGCCCCGCCGGGGGAATTTACATACGAATACATATCTTTGGCCTGATCTTCGCTATTTAGATACATCATGATACCAATAAGTTGATTGGCAATTTCGTCATCGACTTGTTGACCTAGGAAAAGAAGCCTTTCTCGATAAAGCCGGTTGATCGGGATAGGTTCCCCCCCCCCCGGAACCGTGTAGGTATTGTTGGAAACATACGGCTCTAATGGCTTCCGCAAGAGGAAATAGGAGCAGGGTGGAGGCGCGGGAAAGGATGGATTTTTTCTACACCAAGTTTTCAATCCTGCCCAATTGGGGCAATCTCGCTTTTTCGTTCAAGTTTGTCTGGCCCGTTTGTTTTGAACATCTTGAACTACGTTGCAACTGGCAGTTGGTGCACCGATTGTGCCAAATTCTTCCCCCCCGCACCAATTCATTTCTGTCCGACATTGAGGCCTTCCTTCTAATACAAGGAATCCTTAGGTTCATTTACTACCCCGAAGGGGATAAATCTTGATCACTACTCGTACATATGGAACAAGTAGTTTTTCTCTCCCTCCATTTCATCTATTTTCACATCTCATAGGTTCAAAAAAAAAAAAAAAAAAACCTGTTCAATGTTCAAATAGATAAATAATTTTTTTGTTCCGCTATTGTTTCGCACGTATCTTTGGCACGATCGATCTTTGGGATCAAGTGACCGGGGCCTAAACGACTTGTTCATTTCAACTAGCCATAGATTCCGACAGCTAACACTTCAATTGGCAGATTCTTTTTTTTTTCCATCCATTTGATTACTGGTGGAATATTTGATTTCAGCATGGTAGGTACAAATCAATTGGCAAAAAAATGGTGGAGACGGTTCCACCGGCCTCGACATACCCGACAAGTTGGACTATACGTCAACCCAAACTGCATCCTCTTCCCCGGGTAGACGAAAGGGCACTTTTGGAACACCAATTGGCATATAGAAATTATCAAAACGTCTTGGAGTTACCTCTGAATTGTGGGCGTAAGTAGGAGTTGGGTCGATAATTATTAAGTTATTTCACATTGTAACACGTTTTACGGCATGGGTCGTTAGATCTCCAATTCTGGCAGATATTATCTAATCCTGATGGGACCAATCCTTACGTTGTTACATGGGGAATGAAAATGCTAAAATATTCACGCCTCCATCCCTATCCGGGGGGGGGAGTTGCTGGCTTGTCCCGATGCAGCTACATATTTGGTACAATCAAATAGGCAAAACAAATAAAAATTAGGTTTCTCGTCGAAGATTAAAAACATTGTTCGTTTCCCTCCCACTCTGTCGCTCTAACTACGAGCCAGAATATCTTTTTTTTTTTAAGTGTTTTGTACGGCAACCTCTCTCTCATTTCCCTAGGATGTAACCCTATATTATATTGCAAGAAAGTTACGCAGTGATCAGTTGTCTCCAATATTCAAGAAAGGGGTTTTTCACGGGTTTGCCTTGGTATCGCGTTCACACCGTCGTATTAAACGACCCCGGTCGTCTAATTTCCGTACATCTGATGCATACAGCTTTGGTCTCCGGCTGGGCGGGCTCGATGGCTTCATATGAATTAGCGGTTTTTGATCCATCTGACCCCGTTCTCGATCCAATGTGGAGGCAGGGTATGTTTGTCATTCCCTTTATGACTCGCATTGGGGTATCAAAATCTTGGGGGGGTTGGATTATCACAGGAGATACCTCAACAGACGCGGGTATCTGGAGTTACGAAGGCGTAGCCGCAGCTCATATCATACTATCTGGCTTGCTGTTTCTAGCTGCTATATGGCACTGGGTATATTGGGACCTGGATCTATTTCGTGACGATCGTACGGGAAAACCATCCCTGGATTTACCTAAGATATTTGGAATTCACCTATTTCTTTCAGGAGTACTTTGTTTTTCATTTGGGGCGTTTCACGTAACTGGTTTATTTGGTCCCGGCATTTGGATCTCAGATCCATACGGATTAACTGGAAAAGTGGAACCCGTAGACCCGGCTTGGGGGGCTGAGGGCTTCGATCCATTCATTCCAGGCGGAATAGCGTCGCATCATATAGCAGCAGGAGTGTTAGGTATACTCGCCGGATTGTTCCATCTAAGTGTCCGCCCTCCCCAGAGGTTGTACAAAGCTTTACGCATGGGAAACGTTGAAACCGTATTATCTAGCAGTATTGCCGCCGTCTTTTTTGCCGCCTTCGTAGTTTCTGGAACCATGTGGTACGGATCCGCCGCCACTCCGATTGAATTGTTTGGCCCTACCCGCTACCAATGGGATCAAGGATATTTTCAACAAGAGATAGAAAGACGAATACGATTAGGCGAAGCTGAAAATCTCAGCTTATCCCAAGTTTGGTCAAAGATTCCGGAAAAATTGGCTTTTTATGATTACATTGGCAACAATCCTGCGAAGGGTGGATTGTTTAGGGCGGGTGCAATGGACAACGGAGATGGCATAGCTGTCGGTTGGTTAGGTCATGCCCTTTTCAAGGATAGGGAAGGACGTGAGCTGTTTGTACGCCGTATGCCAACCTTCTTTGAAACATTTCCGGTCGTCTTGGTAGATGGAGAAGGTGTCGTAAGAGCTGATGTACCATTCAGACGAGCGGAATCAAAATACAGTGTTGAGCAAGTGGGTGTAACCGTAGACTTTTTCGGTGGCGAATTAGATGGCGCCAGCTTTAGTGACCCTGCCACAGTAAAGAAATATGCTAGGCGTGCTCAATTGGGCGAAATCTTTGAATTTGATCGTGCGACTTTAAAATCGGATGGTGTATTCAGAAGTAGTCCACGGGGTTGGTTCACTTTCGGTCACACCACATTTGCTCTCATTTTTTTCTTTGGCCACATTTGGCATGGCGCAAGAACTTTGTTTAGAGACGTTTTTGCCGGCATCGACCCCGATTTGGACGCCCAAGTTGAATTTGGTGCATTTCAGAAGTTAGGAGACCCAAGTACCAAAAAACAAGCCGTTTAGAGGATTTCTTCTTACAGATCCCGTCGAACTCGATAATTAGGGAATTCCTCTTTCTCTATACCAGTTACTTGGCCGGATCAAAGAAAAATTGGATCGAAAAATATTTCTTTTTCAAGATTCAATTAATTACTTTAATTGAATAGGTTTAACCACTTCGGATTCAAGCTGATGAAATGAAATTCTACTGGAGTGATACCTACTAATTAGTACGAGAGAGATTTTTTAAAAACACCAATTTATTCCCTAACCCATGGAAGCACTGGTTTACACATTTTTGCTGGTAGCCACTTCAGGTATAATTTTTTTCGCAATTTTTTTTCGAGAACCTCCTAAGGTGCCTAACAGAGGTAAATAAACAAAAGATTCCTTTGCCTCAACCTAGAAAATAGACACACATTTCTGTCTTATCAACGAAATTGTCGAGACAAGGAAAATAAGATTAATTGGAGACCTTCTTCTCCAATTTATGGAGAGGAAGGTCTCCAATTAATCTTCATGTTCTTCGAAAGGATCTCTTAGTTCTTTGGACGGTTTACCAAAAGCGGTATATAAGGCGTAACCGGTAAAGCTAACAAGTGAACGGGATAAAAAAGTAGTGACCAAAGTTGCGGTTTCCGTTGCCATATGACCCAATAGATTTTAATTACCACTCGGTATACTATTATACAAAGTCAGCAAATTTCAACCAGTTGAGCAGGGTCTATGGCTACGAAAGTTCTTGATGAAACTCCTAAAGGGAAACCCAAAATAAGTTTTTTAGGGATGGTTTTGAAACCGCTCAATTCGGAATATGGGAAAGTTGCTCCTGGTTGGGGAACTACTCCCTTGATGGGATTTTTCATGGCTCTATTCGCCATATTTCTAGTTACTATTTTGGAAATTTATAACTCCTCCGTCTTGTTGGACGGTATTGCAATTAGCTGGTAAAAAGGACCGACCCAAGCCCCGCAGCTGCAAAAACAACAGCTGGGGACTTGGTAAGAGACATCGAAAATCGAAGAGGTAGTTGAATCGCGTAATTTTTTTCCTCTCCTATTTCAGATCTTTTAGCAATATGGGTGTGTGATTCGCCGCAATTAATCCGATTCAATAAATAAGAATTTTTTTTTTCTTTCATTTCTTCGACTACTAGTTTTTTTTTTACCACTGATGTCTGGCCGGGTAGCCGATTAATGATTATTACCCGAAACGCGAGAAATTTGTATTAGAAATTTTAAACTAGGATTAATTTACACCAATTTACTGTTTAAGTTTCGTGACAAAGTTGCTACCTAATATTACTGACTCGACGCCCAATCGAGAAATTATCCATGAAATTGCTCTCAACCGGTTCCTTCTCACATTGGGTTGGGGGAGAGAGATACAAATATGCAGGACATTTACAGGCTCGTGTAATTACGAAACACTGGTAGAGGATTTGATGCCCAGCGGGTCTTCTCAGCCACCAATCAAATAAATAGGGTATCTTGTCGATATATAGTGAAAATCTAAGGTTTCGTGATTATTCAACCAATCAGATTAAAACGAGATAAGATCTATCCATGTATGTATTACACTTGTTCTCCACCAATTTTTGGGGATAGATACATTGATAAGGTAAAAAGATTTCTCAAGACGCTAACACTACCGGTTTCTAGGGAGTACAGGCTAACATGAGATTGAGGCGGGATTTAGTTTCGAGGTTTTTGGATCTCCGCCGTCGCCCCCTTCTTTACAAAACAAATGGCGAAGTACCGGCAAAGGACACCTTACTCGAGAGAGGGAACGGCTCTAAGAATCCATTCTCGCCTAAGCTGTATGAAGACAAATCTTCATGTGCAGTTTACAAAGAGGGAGCTACATAGGCTTACCTATCCTGCTAAGGTATATGACTGGTTTGAAGAGCGCCTCGAAATTCAGGCAATTGCGGATGATATTACTAGTAAATACGTCCCTCCACATGTGAACATATTTTACTGCTTGGGAGGAATCACGTTAACCTGCTTTTTAGTTCAAATAGCTACCGGTTTTGCTATGACCTTTTATTACCGTCCAACTGTTACGGAAGCTTTTTCTTCTGTTCAATATACAATGACTGAGGTAAATTTTGGCTGGCTTATTCGTTCTGTTCACCGTTGGTCAGCAAGTATGATGGTACCTGTGATGATTCTGCATGTATTTCGTGTTTATCTAACTGGGGGATTCAAAAAACCTCGTGAATTGACTTGGGTTACTGGAGTGATTTTAGCTGTATTAACCGTTTCTTTCGGCGTAACTGGATATTCCTTACCCTGGGATCAGATTGGTTACTGGGCCGTTAAAATCGTGACAGGTGTACCCGAAGCCATTCCCTTTATAGGATCTTCATTAGTAGAATCGTTACGGGGAAGTGTGAGTGTTGGACAATCCACATTAACTCGTTTCTACAGTTTACACACCTTTGTCTTGCCGCTTCTTACTGCCGTTTTTATGCCGATGCATTTTCTAACGATTCGTAAACAAGGCATTTCGGGTCCCTTGTAATATCTTTTTTTTTTTCACAATAAATAAGTCCAAAGAAAATACATCACATCAAAAGGACCCCCTCTTTTTCATTTCCTAAGTAAATTGATGTTCCGTTGCCGCAAGTACTTACAGATAATAAGTCACTTCGCGGATTGAATTGTCGTCCCAAACTACCGGGATAATACGGTCGGGACATCGAGTAGGAAGAGAAAAAACAATTGGATTATGGGAGTGTGTGACTCGTCGCGAAAATAAATATGTAGGCTATGCAGATATCAAGTTAGATACTGCCACTACGTCTCTCCCCAACTTTTCTTCGGAATCAAGATTTGAAACTTGGGTGTGGAAGCATCTCTCTAGAATTCGGAGAGTTGTTTGGAGAACTTTTTCCATGACCGAACCGAAGATTTTTGAAGGCCTCGTCAAATCCTAAATCTATCTCTACATCCGGACCTGGGACTACGCCAAAATTTTGTATATACGGCTTCTAAGACGATACATACATTTCTTTTGTATCGGCTACCAATTTTCCGCAACAATATCCGCCGTCGGGGTAAAGAAACGATCTAAAGAAATGGATGGCTAAAGTAGTAACGAGTTGAAATTCTATAGGGTTGCAACTGCAGAGTATTTCGCGTAAGTCAAAAATAAAACAATACGTTACGCAACTATAGGATACAAGATAATCTGCGAAGCTTCGTTTCTAGTTAAGGTATTGAGCTGAGTCGGATGAAAGGCCACACTGCAAAATACTTTTTGCGTCTATTCTCTTGTTGTATTACGGAATGGGGCAGTGAGGTATATGCTCGAGCCGTATGGGAAGAAATTCGCACGTTCGATTCTTACGGGGGAGTGAGGAGTCCATCCCAATAACAAAAAAACCTGACTTGAACGATCCTGTTTTGCGGGCAAAATTAGCTAAAGGCATGGGACATAATTACTATGGAGAACCTGCTTGGCCAAATGATCTTTCATATATATTTCCTGTAGTAATCTTAGGGACTGTTGCGTGTACTGTGGGGCTGGCTGTTTTGGAACCATCAATGGTTGGTGAACCGGCAAATCCATTTGCAACTCCTTTGGAAATATTACCTGAGTGGTATTTTTTTCCCGTATTTCAAATACTTCGTACCGTACCAAATAAATTACTAGGTGTTCTCCCGATGGCGTCGGTGCCTGCAGGTTTATTGACCGTTCCTTTTCTTGAAAATGTTAATAAATTCCAAAATCCGTTTCGACGCCCAGTAGCCACAACAGTCTTTGCAATTGGCACCGTGGCCGCCATCTGGTCAGGCATCGGAGCAACTTTACCCATAGAGGGATCTCTAACTTTGGGTCTATTTCAGTATCTCTCTTCCGCTCTGTTTCTTACACATAAGATAAATAGTTAGATCCAGTCTAGGGACTATTTGCTTTGTAGCAAAATTTCCCTAGACTCGTCTGTTTTCGGGTGAAAAACAAAAAAAAAAATTATATTTTCTCTCAAATAATAAATTTTCATTTGTTTACTTCGAAGTAACCTAACAAAAAATTGATCCTAACTTCTTAGTTTTCTCTGATCTACCTGTTTTGTTTCTACTTATGGCACAATTAGTCGCCACTTAGTGGCTTATGGTATATTATAGACTTCCAAAACTTCTAATACGTAAAATAAAATTTGGTTTGATAAGGGAAATAGTATTTTTCTTTTATTACTTCCGCCGATTGAGAACTATTTTTTTGTCGGGTAATTCTTTTGCAAAACGGTCCCACAACGCTTCGGACACTTGATCCACAGATTTTCTACCGAAATTCTTTAATTTTGACAGATCTTCTCGGCTATAGTTAAGCAAATCCGCAATTGTGTATATTTCGGCCCTTTTAAGACAATTAAAAGCTCTGGCAGGTAATTCCAATTGGTCAATAAACCTATTTTCTAAAACCCTTTCTTCCAAATTATTCGTATCACCAAATTGAGGTTGTAAAGATGGTGATTTCGTCAAATCAAGAGAATCTTCGCCATTTTCGAAGAGAGATACGTCTCCGCCCCTTACATACAAGAAGGTGGTTGGCAAGTCCATGAGTTTTTCAGAAGCTTTCCTAAGTGCTTCGTGTGGTGTCGGACTGCCATTAGTCCATATTTCAATGAATGAGATTTCCTGCGTCGCTCTACCACTTCCAAATAGATGGATGCTATAATTCACGTTTCGGACAGGCATAAATACAGCATCGATGGGAAATTGTCCCTTTCCGGATTTCGCTAGATTTTCTATACGATATCCGCAATCTTTTTCAATTTCTAATTCAATAGTTAGAGATATTGGTTGGGTAATGGTAGCTATATATTGCGAATTGTCAATTGCTTCGACGCCAGGTGGTAATGATGGATCGCCCGCAGTTACTTCTTTAGGACCTGTTACAGATGAAAATGCCTCTTGAATATCTTCTTTTGAATCGCCCCTAAGCACAATCTCTTTCGGATTAACTAAAGCATCATGTATTGTCTCTTGAAGACCCGTTATTGTGGAATACTCGTGCACGACTCCGCAAAATCTTGCACATGTTATGCTTGTTCCTTCAATCTCTTGTGACAAGGCTCTACGCATGGCAATTCCTACAGTACTGGCTTGACCCCTTTTAAAGGGAGATACAAGGAAACGACCATAATGAAGCCGCTTACTTTCTATTTTGGATTCAAGGCATTTCCACTGAATTGCCTGCTTAGAGGTCGACATCTCATTTTTGCGCATACGTAATTTTTTTCCCCTCCTTTTGATGTGACTAATCACTAGTTAGACGCGTCTCTTTCTGGGGGGTCTACAACCATTATACGGCATAGGAGTCACGTCACGTATGAAACTGAGGATTATGCCGCTTCTGCGAATAGCTCGCAAAGCGGTATCTCTCCCCGGTCCGGGCCCGCTCATCATAACTTCTGCTTGTTTCATACCCCGATCCACTGATGCTTTAATTGCATTCTCAGCCGCAGCTTGCGCAGCAAATGGCGTGCTTTTGCGTGTTCCCTTAAATCCACAGGCACCGGCGGAAGACCAAATAATTACCTGTCCCCGGACGTCTGTGACGGTAATGATAGTGTTATTGAAACTCGCCTGTATATGAATGACTCCTTTTTGAACTCCGCGTTTTCCCCCACGTGAACGAATTTTTCTCGATTTATTTGACATAATTGATTAATCATTTTTATTGGGAAGCTCTGTTTAATTAATATTATTTTTCAGATATAAATATTTATTATCCTTGTTTCTGTTTATGTTTTGAGTTGCAACAAATTACCATGATTCGTCTACGTCTACGAATCAATCGACATTTTTCACATATTTTCCGAATGGAAGCACGGATTTTCGTATCTATAACCTTGAATTAATTGGGTAAATCTACCTGTAGGTTTGCTACATGTTTCTTCGATCTAATCAAGATAGGAAATTTGGTAAGAGAAGTGGTTTGGTTAACTGCCGAAAATCTAAACTGATACCGAAATCTACTGACTATTGTTTGTATGCCTACTTCTAAGGCGGTAGATGATGCGTCCCTTGGTAAGGTCATAGGGACTCAGTTCAGCTCTTACCCTATCTCCTGGTAGTATTCTTATATAACTGCGTCGCATCCTCCCCGATATATGAGTCAAAACTTGACATCCATTATCCGAACACGCTCAAAACGTGGCATTGGGTAAAGATTCTGTAACTGTACCTTCCATGTCAATGAGATTCTGTTTCTTCATCATTTGTAATAAGTAAACCTCCTATTTACATTACAGGTTTCTCCAAAAAAATTCTTTTCATTGAAAACGTAACTGGTGAAAATAAGTAACTTTTGTTTCTGTTTCTCCCTTTCAATTACCAAATATGGCGTAGAATTTCCCCCCCAGTTTTTCTTCGCCTAGCTTCCCGATCTGTAATGAGTCCATAAGACGTTGATAAAATTGCAATTCCCATGCCCCCTAAGATCTTAGGGATTCTTATATGATCGCAATAGATTCTGAGACCGGGTTTGCTAATGTACCTAATAGTTGCCACGTAAGGCTTTTTTTCTTTGCCAAAATATCTCAGTTTAACATCCATAAAGATTTTCCCCCCCTCTGTGTGTTCCGTGACGCTTTTTAAAAAACCTTCTTCCAGTAAGATTTGCACGATACCTCTAGTCATTTTAGTAACTGGTATCCTAGTCATAGCTTTTCTTTTCGTATTCGCATTTCTGATTGAAGTAACTGTGGTAGAGATGGCATCATTATTCGTGAAATATCAATCGGTAATTATTAGAATTGTTTTTACTTTAGTAATTCCTAAAATCTTCAGCCTTTCCTCTTGGCAAAATCTAAATGATATTCAAGGCGGAAAAAAGGTTCTTTCCTTTCTACTCATTTTCATTGGCTATCCTATTGAGTTGTATCTATCTAAATAGATATAGATAGAATAGATATAGATAGATTTTTCTGTATATTTGTATATGTGTATGTATTGGACTATTCGACAATTAATTCTTCAAACCCAAATTTTTAAACGAATTGAAGTTTCTTTGAGTTCTAAGAAATGAAACGAGCTTTCTTTTTTTTTTTCATTAGTTATCACAACACTTCGGGAGCTAACGAGACTACTCTGGCAAAATTACATTCCCTCAATTCCCTTGCTACTGGACCAAAAATCCTAGTTCCTCTAGGATTTCCTTCCTGGTTGATAATGACGGCTGCGTTGTCGTCGAACTCAAGGACCATTCCATTGCGTCGCTTCAACCCCCTACGAGTGCATACTACCACTGCCCTAACCACTTCCGATCTTTTCAAAAACATGTTGGGTACGGCTTCCTTGACTACGGCGATAATAATATCACCTATATCTGCGTATTTGCGGTTACCGGTTCCTAGTACCCGAATACACATCAACTTGCGAGCTCCGCTATTATCTGCTACATCTAAATAACTTTGAATTTGAATCATGTGATTTTGTTAGTAGGAAGAAATGGTAAGATTAGTTATATATGTATTTATTAGCATAGCTCTATCTATCCGTATCTATAGAGATAGATACGGATAGATAGAGCTATACTAATAATACTTACGTAGTGACAGACATATTACTCTACTAGATTCCGATGAAAAATATAGATATATTTGACCTCCGTAAATTGGGGAGATATTTACTTATTGAAACTACGACCCCGACGTAATTAGTAGAATTACATGAACAGATGGCCGATTTCCCCTTCCCCGTAAGACATTACTTTCGTTGCCAAAATAAGTAAGATTTTGCTGGAAAAAACGTTATTGATTAATTATTTTTTTTTTTTTTGATAGATTACATAAATAAATTGCAGGTATTGTGTGTTGCATTCATCGGAAATATCCTCCTATTGTCTTCCCCCCACTGATTTAGATGGAAAGGTCACAATTTTTCCGAAGTTACTAATCGAGTCTGTATAGGCATCTTGTGCGCGGCTATCAACATAGCAGCCTCAGCTACTTCTTTTGACACCCCACCTAATTCATAAATTATTCGACCGGGTTTGATTACGGATACCCAATATTCTGGAGATCCTTTACCTGACCCCATACGCGTTTCGGCCGGTCTCATAGTGATCGGTTTGTCCGGAAAGATACGTATCCAAAGTTTCCCACCCCGACGGGCATGGCGGGTTATTGCCCTTCTACCAGCTTCTATCTGTCTAGCCGTAATCCAAGCAGGTTCAAGGGCTTGAAGAGCATATTTTCCAAATGAAACTACGTTGCCGCGACTGGATATTCCCCTCAATCTTCCCCTATGTTGCTTACGGTATTTAGTTCGTCTGGGGTTGCAATCGATGCTGACAAATTTTTTTTTTTTTTCATCTTTGCTACAGAACCGGATGTGGAAGTCTCCTTCCGACCGGCTCCTCGTAACTGCAACATCACTTCTTACTTATTGTAAATCGATATACTGGTAGTTCCCGCGGAGCTTCGTCAGTTTTTCATTCATACACTTCTGTTTATGAGAAGCAATTTTATTACAATTTAGCACTAAATTTACGGGCGAGAGTGAGCTTTACTTTTTTTTTTCTTGTTAGATCCAAAGAAAAAACTGTCAGCTTCCCTCGCCATCCCAACTACCAGATCTCACTATTCACTGTTGAATCAGATTCGGAAGTTTCCTCGTTGTTTCAATCTTTTTGAGCAGACGTTTAGGTTCTCTCTTTCGACAACGAAGCTGTAGTACTACATTCTATCTCAGTTTTATTGAGTCGGCGTTCCCAGTATTAGTCGACTCAAAGCTCTCCCCTGACTTTTTTGTAGTCATGCTACATTACGTAATATATTAAGAGTTAGACAATTAACCATACGACTAGTTGCGAGGAAAAAATTTGAGATATCTTAGTTCCTCAAATTTCCGTGAAATACTATTACAGTGCTTCCTGATTCCGGCTTTTCCATAGAAAAATTTTCTACGGATGGAAAGAGAAAGAAAGTTTCTGTGGTGAAAGAAGTTCTAATTTTCCCCTGCATTGAGGGCTTGTTTATTGAATACTGATCAACAAAAGGAGGGTTTAACTTTCACTTTCAATTAGGTCTTTTATTTTACGGGCAAAAATTTGTATTTTCAACGAGTCGCCCACTAAGCGTAGCAAAGATATTTCAAAACTTGGAATAAAAATAATTGAAGGTGAAGTAAGATGAAACTAACCGGTTTGCATTGAGATCTATCAAATAGTATTTTCTCTACCTTGCATAAAATTTGTTAAGTATCCCGAAATACCCAGGTCTTTATACCCAAAACTCCATAAATTGTCTGAGCCGGGTGATAGCAGTAACTTATGTTGGCTTCAACCGTTTGTAGGGGAACTCTACCTTCTCTAGCCCATTCTACGCGAGCCATTTCACTACCATTCAAACGTCCGGCTATTTGTATCTTGATGCCCCCACCGTTGGTTCTTCCAGCCATTTCAATGGTTTTTTTCATAGTTCGTCGGAAAGGTACTCTATTTTTTAGTTGTGAGGCAACATGTTCTGCCAAAATCTTCGGTTCTCCATAGGGTTGGATAACACCAGTTAATGTTACTCGGAGATTCTGACTTTCGAGCCCTAAAAGGTTTCTCAGATCCTGCTTCATTTGACTAATTCCCAAACTCTGTTCCTCAATTAGTAAATCAGGAAATCCAGTATATATATTAATTTGAATAAGATCTGTTTTTCGCTGGATTTCAATATGCCCAACTCCGCCGTAGTTGGAAACACTTTTTACATGTTTTTGAATATATTTTTCGACGAGATTGCGTATCTTTCTATCCTCTTCAAGAAACTTTGGATAATCCTTCTTCTGGGCGAACCGATAAGAATAATGCTTCTAACTTACACCGAGTCGAAAACCAAGTGGATGAATCTTTCGTCCCATATGTGTGTCTCCTCAACTTGATAGGAAATTATTCTCTTGTAGCTCTTTCTTGCTACTAAATTTGTTTTCATTCATATGCGATCACTTGTTTATTCACTTCTCAATAGACTTTGAGCTCAATTGAATAGTTACTTTACACGTGGGTTTTTTTATGGGGTAACCGCGCCCCTGAGCTCGTGGACGAAATCTTCGGAGGTATTTGGAGTTATCTACCCAAGCTTTACTGACAAACAAATCGGATTTATTCAGTCCAAGATTATTACTTGCATTTGCAGCTGCGGAAAGAACCAGCTGTGATACTGGGTAACATGCCCTATAGGGCATGAATTCGGGTGATACAAGTGCTTCTTCATATGAGCAATTTCGTATTCGATCGATAATACGTTGCATTTTGGTAACTGACACACGGACATTCTTCCCTAGAGCTTGCGCTCCAACTTGCGATTTAATTACGTTTCCCATGAAATATAATTTCCTAATTAGATTATTAGATTATCGGCGAGATCCTTTATCGCTTTTGGCATGTCCCCGAAAGTTTCGGGTGGGTACGAATTCCCCCAGTTTATGACCTACCATTCGATCGGTTACGTAAATAGGCAAATGCTCTCGGCCATTATGGACGGCAATTGTGTGACCGATCATAATAGGAACTATCGCGGAAGCACGAGACCAAGTCGTAATCAATTTTCTTTTTTTCTGTATATTGAGATTTCTAATTTCTCTTATTAAGTGATTAGCAACAAAGGGACCTCTTTTTGATGAACGTGCCGTGAACAGTTACTCCTTTCCTAATGCTTCTTCTCGGTCAAGAACTTTTGCGTCGACGAAGTATGAGAGGATTGATACATTTTTTCCCTCGACTTCTTTTACCCAGTGTGACTCGCCCCCAGGGGGTTAATGGCTTCTTTCTGCCGATGGAGGTTCTCCCTTCTCCCCCTCCATGTGGATGATCCACGGGATTCATGGCAGAACCTCTAACTTTGGGTCTCCTTCCCAACCACCTTTTGGACCCTGCTTTTTTTAAGCCCTTGTTACTGATATCTACGTTTCCAACTCGACCCACACTTGCTAGACAATCTCTAGGTACTAAGCGAATTTCGCCGGAAGGTAATCTCAGTGTAGCTAGTCGACCTTCCTTTGCAATTACTTTGGCTACGGTGCCGGCTGATCTAACTAATTATGCGCCTCTTCCGGATTTCAATTCTATATTATGTATAATAGTCCCTAAAGGCATTTTTGTTGAAGTAGATCTCCTTAACTGTGGTGTCCCTTCACTAGTTAGGGACAATTCTGGAAGATCTCTTCCCAAACTGTACAAGCTTCTTTCGGAGCATACAGCTTTCCGGATGTAAAAGGAAAAAAGTCAGATACCGTATTGTTAATAGAAACAGAAGTCTATTTAATCAATAGTTGTTCAAAGTGGGGTATCAGTTATTTTATTTCTAGTTCTTTTCACCACATCCTTGGCTTCCTGCCAGCATCTGGCTTTCTCAGCATCTACCAATAATTTGGTAACAGAATTGATGACTTCGATGACTTGCGTTAACATTACTCAATGTCTGGAATAACTTAGGAAATTCCTTCCCTTCGGCATTTACCTCATATAATTGCGTTTCTGCGCATTTGTTCTGCATGTCAAAATTTATCGCTTGTAGTTTCGGCATCGCCTCTGACTATCAACCCGAATAATTTTTTCCTTCCTACACTCCCGTTTATATTTTATATGTAGAAAAGACAAAGTATCTTTGCCTACTGCCCCAACTTTGAGACTATTTATCCGTTTCCATATTATTTTACCCTTGCAATTTTATGTATTTATGCCCATCAATAAATTATGGCACATGCTGTTGTCCTGAGTCGGTTACCCGACCAAGTTTACTTAGTAGTTTTTGGCAACTTCGAAGTAGTGCCGGGTTTATGGGTCTATTCTACAACCCAATCGATTAATTTCCGAACACGTAAATCATCTAGTCACCCCGCGCTCAGAGGTAAGGCATTTCCTGCTGAGATAGATGCGTTTGGGCTGGATAAAACGATGTCTCCAATTCCCATTCCTTTTGGATGTAAGATATACCTCTTATCACCATCTACATAATTGATCAAACAGATGAAGGCGTTACGATTGGGATCATATTCGACACTTCCTACTCTTCCAACGATATCCAACTTGTTCCTTCGAAAATCAATTTCGCGATATAGACGCTTGTGAGCACCCCCCCTGTGTCTACTTGTTATTACTCCCCTATTATTGCGCCCATTTCCAGAGATTTTGCCGCGAGTTAATTTCTTACAGGGTTTATGTCTTCCCTCTTCTGGTATGTCTTGCTTTCGGGCATTCGGGGTATAGTCCCTATAGGATCACATAACCATATCTCTTTTTCCTCCTTGAATAGGATTTACTTTTCTCCCCTCCCCCAACTTCGTACTTCTTTCTTTCTGGGGGAATCGTGGGAATAAAACAAAAATTAAGTCTGACTCATAAATGATGGAATGAAATAATTCTTTTTTAGTCTTACAATCATCTTTTTATAGCTTACGTAAGTAATATTCAATTTATTTTTTTTTTTCCCATTTTTACTTGTCATTCGACTACTATTTGTACCTTCCACCTTGACGTCAAAAAATCGTTCGATCCAATCTTTCATTCCAGTTTTAGTTAGTTTCAAATCCACTTGGAAAGTATATTGATTCTGTTGCAATAAACGAATAGACTTTCCAGTAATTACTTGATTTTTTAATTTATCCGTAGTATCCCCCTCACTTTGTTTCCCACTTCTCGTAGAGAGACGAAAACTGTAAATATGTTGGAAAGAGGAAGACGTAGATCTATATTTGTAAATAGTTGATCTATGTACTAGAGATGTACTTTCCCTCCTCCTGTTTCTACAAACATTTTATTTAAAAAGATTCCTGTATAGTCTATTTTGATAAATGTTCTATCCAATCAAGTCTTATCATTCAAATATCTTTGTCAGTGTCTATCTATATCTTTTTCATTGTTGCATCCAACAGGAGTTGAACCTGTGAATTCGCCAATTATGAGTTGGGTGCTTTGACCGTTCAGCCATGGATGCCAAGAATACTTTTTCTTTGAGACATTATATCATTACGTTATGTAATGGTAAGATAGGTTTTTGTCTTTTTGGCGGGAACGGAGAAAGTCGCAATTTGTCTCTTCCGCCTGTTGCATGTGCCTATCAACCAATAGTTGTTGAAAGGATTTCGTTGCAAAAGGGAAAAGGACAAATAACCAAGAAGGAATTTGAGACGAAACCCTTGGCGGGAGATGAAAACAAATGATGAGGGATTCCTCGAGAAGTTAACAACTATTCTTTGCATCGAGTGATTCTGGATTTTTTGAGGAAAAATGGATTTGAGACATACACGAGGAAGGTTCTGGGAGCAATACCAGTTATGACTCCCCTCCGAACCAGGAGCCGTGTGAGGTGAGAATCTCACGCACGGTTCTGAATGAGCGAAAAGATCGAAAATCTTCTTTTCGACTCTGACTCCCCTACACCAGTCGTTGCTTTTTTCTCCGTTACCTCCAAAGTAGCAGCTCCAGCTTCATTTACAAGACTCTTCGGTCTAATTTTCCCATACTTCTCTAATGAGTGGCATGTCGCGGTGGGATTATTAGCTACCTTTAGCATGATATTGGGAAATTTAATTGCCGTTACTCAGAGAAGCGTAAAACGTATGCTAGCTTATCCTTCTATAAGCCAAATTGGATATATCATGATTGGGGTACTTTCTGCAGACTCAGGGAACGGTTACGCAAGTATGATAACTTATACGTTTATCTATATACTCATGAATTTGGGAACTTTTGCTCGTATCACCCCATTTGGTTTACGAACCGGAACTGATAATATCAGGGATTATGCGGGATTATACATGAAGGATCCTGTTCTAACATTTTCTTCGGTTTTACGTTCACCATCCCTAGGGGGTATGCCTCCACCATCCGGTTTTTTTGGTAAACTCTATCTCTTTTGGCATGGATGGAAAGCTGGTTTGTACTCATCAGTTCCGGTGGCGCTCGTCACAAGTGTCATTTCCATCTATTACTATCTAAAAATAATTAAATCAATGTTCACCGGGAAGAGTGGGAGGAGCGATACACCCCTAAATTCTAGACAAAATTCATTAGTTTCTCTATCAATTTCGATTTCGAAAAATTCTCTTGAAATAGCTATGATCATTCGTGCGCTAGCATCAACCCTATCGGGTATATTCATAGATCCTATTATCGAGATCACACGGAATACCTTCTTTTAGACCCACTTCAAATTATAGTACGAAACCTCCTTTTCTTTCTTTTCTCTCTTCTTTTCCCTCTTTCTTTCTTCTTTTTTTTTTTTTTTCCTCAAATGAATTAAAAGCTGGTTCGGCTATCCCAACTAGTTCGTCTGTGCAATTTACGAAATAGTTCTATCTTCTTCGGTAATTGATCCTGGCATTCTCATATCTAGCTTGTCTTCTTGCACCCAGAATCACTTGCTAGGAAAATGATCCCTCGTCTATTCCGGAGAAGATAGAAGTATTTCCGCGCAGTGCACAGTTGGAGTTGCGCAGTAACAACCCACGCCGTTACATCCAGCCGAGTATTTAGGCGAAGGGGGAATACCCCCCCTTTTTTTGTGTATTCATATGGCATCATTTTCTCAATATTGGTGAAAAGACTTGCCTGTGAGACAAGCGTGGGCTTGTCAGGTCATGAGAAAAAGAGGCCTCTGTACGAGGAAGGAATCAAACATTGAGAGATGATTGATCGCGGGCGGGACTAGATTTGAACCCTTGGCCATAGTCAGTATGAACTGGAACCTTACCACTACCCGGGGAATCGATGAATAATTAAAAAGGTTTGTGGATTTCGTTTCAATCTTAGTGGAGTCTCCCAGTTAGCAGTTATTAAATCCAGCAAAAAAGGAATGAAAATCCGGTTTAGGAGTTGACAGGACTAGAGAGATATTGGTACAATTGAATCGGTTCACAGAACTCCCTCACGTTCCTTTGCTTCGAAACGAGGGTAGGCACACCAGACACAAAATTGAGTGATGCGTAATACGGACGGAGGTTCGAATCCTCGCAAGGCGTCCGGAACAAAAGTCGTCTTGCATTTCCGGAATAAGTCTCCCGACCCCTTGCTTTCCACCAAGAGAAAGCAAAAAGAACCCGGGCGGGAAAGTTTGATTTGGTCAATCTCCTTGCCCCTCCGAACTAAGTGGCGACGAAACCGATCTTCGTATCGAGATGCGGGTGGGTCCTGTTGCTTCGGTGTCCCCCGAAGCTAAATCTATCAAAAGAAAAGGAAATCCTTGGGAAATTTAATATTCCCTAGTACCAATCCGTAAAAATGGAATGTAAATCCTGGGATTGTTGACTACTAAGAGTCTCTCTTATCATTCTATGGAGTTTCCATAGATAGGTAAGGTCGTAAGTCCCACCTTTTCTATTTTCCCCTCTCCAAACCAAGGGTGGGGCGGCAAAGAAGATATTGGGTCTCGCCCCAATGCGGTACTCAAAGAATAGTCTTACGGGATAGAGAAGAAGGAGGGGTAGGAAGTGGCGGCTTAGACTGATACACGGACGTGATTCGTCTCTTAAAAAAAAAAAAAGATTTGAATGTGAATAAGATGGACCAAAAATCCTAGTATTTCCCCAAACAGGCAGGGGATGGGATTTTGAAAACCCATTCTTTCCCTGTTTCCAAAGGACTCAAAATCCTTTAAATGAGACTCAAAATCCCATTCCTAAACCGACCGAGTATCTGGTTAGACACCCCTAACCAGATACTCGAAGTTTCCGCCATCCTTTTTCTTTTTTATAAGAAATGG